TCCTTCAACAGTACGTTTTTTCTTTAGGTCGCTTCGCCCCCACATGACACATCTTGATACGCCACCCCCCTCATTTATAAATTATTACAGAAGAGACAGGATTTGAACCTATATCATCGAATTTGGAGGCCGATATTCTACCCTTAAACTACTCTTCTTATTTATATACTCATATTTCTATATAAAGCTTTAAGGACTTCGGAGTATATAAGAAATGGCTCAGGCCTCTATTTCTTTATTTATGGGGGTGTAGTTCAATTGGTAGAATTCGTGTTTTGCATATACGAGGTTGTTGGATCATGCCCAACCATCTCCAAAAAAAATGTAGGTTATTATGAGCCGATCCCCATTTTAATAAATAATGTAAGATGAAAAAAAATAAACATCCACAATTAAACAAATTATTAGTATTTTTATCTAATGGAACAACATGTGAAATGAGAACAACAATTAGCAATCAAAACAACTTTATCTTAAAATTAGAATATGACTCAAAAAATAATAAAAATAACTATTATCATCCAAATGAAGCACCACTTAATGCACAAATTACAAATGATCCATCTAAATTAACAGATAGAACAATTTCATTACTTAAATTCTCTACAATGATCAATAAAATTTCTGTTCGTTAGTGATGTGTGCATGGTGTAAGAAGATGGGGTGACCTAGAAAAACGCGACCAAAAAAAGCGGTCTGCGGCTCGGAGGAAAAAGCAGGTGGCGGAGGTAAAAGCAGGTAGCTTTTACCTCCGGGAGAAAAAAACGTACTGTTTTTTTGGCTCCGCCTTTTTCCTCCGGGGTAATAAACTCCGTCCCTTTTACTTCGGGTTTCTAGGCCGAGTGATTTGGTTAAATTAAAAAAAATATAAATATATACCTATTTAAAAACGGGGGGGGGTTGACCTCTTTACTTCCTTACGGAATAAAGAGGTTCGTTACTTACTTTTTTTGGTTCGCTACCCCTTTTTTCCTCCCAAAGAAAAGGCGGAGTCTCAGAGGAAAAAGCAGGTGGCCTCCGGGGACAAAAAAAAACGTACTGTTTTTTTTTGTACCCTCTTCTTTCCCCCAGGGAAAGAAGGGGTCGCCTCCCCTCGTCATACTAAAAAATCAACTTAACCTTTTAATAAGCTAGCAAAATCGATTAATATAGACCCAGTTAATCGATAATAAACTACTAAAATAGCTAATCCTATAGCTGATTCAGCAGCAGCAACAGATAAAGCGAATAATGAAATAACTTGACCATAAAAGTCATCTAAAAAGTAAGAGAATACTGTAAAGCTAAGGTTTACAGCTAATAACATCAATTCTATAGACATTAAAATAATTATAATGTTGGATCGTCTAATCCAAATACCCCAAATCCCTAAAAGATAGATTAGGCAGCAGCTGCCAGTTAATAATTGAATTAAATCAAGCATAAATATTATTTTTTATAAGTGGGGCTTCCCCCCTCTTCATACTTTTGTGGAACGAAGGTAAAGGGCGTAAGCCCGAAGGAAAAAAACCGAATGCCCGAAGAAAAAGCAGGTAGCTTTTCCCTCCGCTACCTGCTTTTTCCCACTAGGTCGTTTTTTTCTTTGGGGGTCCTCTTTTTTTCCTTCTAGACCTATTTTCCTAAAATGTTCTGAGGTTAATTATTTACCCATTCCAATATAACAAAGGACTTCCCCACCTAAATTAAGTGAAGCACATTTTCGGTGTGATAGGATTCCACGATTTGTTGTTAATATTAATGTTCCATATGATAGATATGGGATTGATCTACTTTTTAAATATACACTGGATCTACGACCCTGTCCACTTCTAAATGAAATACATTTTTGAATAGTTGGTTGATCGTTGTATCGTTTTAGATAAATAGTTATACCCCCTTCTTTTTCAGTATAACCTCTTATATAACCTTCCTCTAAGAGAATTTGGGCGATTCGACCATTTATTTTAGTTTTAGTTACAACAATTGATTCTAATTTGGCTAGTAAACCATTTCTAATTCTAGTTAAAAGATCACCAATATGATCAATAATCATTCGTTTTTTTTTATTTTTTGGGCGGAGGTCAAAAAAAACAGTACGTTTTTTTCTTTAGGTCCCCCTTCGTTCTAATTGTTTCGGTCGCCCGCCTTTTCTAGGTCGACGCGTTTTATAAGATTCTTGCCCTGGTGTGTGGGCAAGCAGTTATGTATTGGATATTAATAACTACCAGCTTGCTTTTGTTATTCCAGGGATCATTCCCATAGATGCTAATTCTCTAAATTTTATTCTACTCATCTTGAAAAGTCTATAATTACCTCGAGCTCTTCCAGTTAAAACACAACGATTTCTAATTCGAACTTTAGAAGAGTCCTTTGGTAATGAGGCCAGTTCTAGCTGGGCAGCAAATCTAATTTCTTCTGGCAATTCTTGATTATAAATAATACTTTTTAAAACTATTCTAAGTGATTCATGTTTTACAAAGAGTGATCTTCGTTTTTGATCACGATATATATTTTTGAGCATACGAAGTTTCTATTTTATAATAAGGCCGTTGTATTGCTGCCTTTCTTTTTTTAATGTGAAGAACGCGACCAAAAAAGGAGGACCGGAGAACACTTTTTTGGTCTAGAAGGTAAAGGGACCTCTTCTTTCCCTGGGGGAAAGAAGAGGTCCTCTTTCCTTCCTCACGTAATAATGATGTCTAGAAGGAAAACAGCTGTTTTTTTTCCTTTGCTCCCCCTTTATCAATTAACATTTTAAATGATATGGGTTCATATATTACTAATAATGACAAGATTTCTCGATTTAATTTTATATTTTCTTCTTTTAATTTTGAAATTAGATGAGCGAAAGATACACCATATAATCGGCAACTACTGCCAAGTTTGCTAATATATAATTTCTTGTTCTTATGCGCAGTCTTCCGTGGAATTTTGTGCACATGGATTCTGTACGCACCTTTATTTTTCATATATTTTATTTTTTATTACCAAACGAAGGATTTCAAGTATTAACGATGTGTACTTTGTGTTAACGAAGGAGGCGGAGGGAAAAGCAGGTAGCGGAGGGAAAAGCAGGTAGCGGAGGGAAAAGCAGGTAGCTTTTCCATCCGGGAGAAAAAAACGTGCTGTTTTTTTGGCTCCGCTTTTACCTCCGGGAGAAAAAAACGTGCTGTTTTTTTGGCTCCGCTTTTACCTCCGGGAGAAAAAAACGTGCTGTTTTTTTGGCTCCGCGGCTTTTTCCTTCGGCCTCTTTTTTCCCTGAGGGCGCTTTTACCCCTCTTCAAAAATAAAGTTAGGAATGGATCACCCATTTTAATAATCGCTTTTTATCACAATTTTTAATGACAATACGACCTTTCCCTGCTGCACCGCTTCTAGCTAATATACTTTGGTTATGTGTGGACAAGCTCGTTCTTGTCTCTGAACTTGTAATTTTTCTTGTTGTCCAAAAACGTTTTTTTACACTTTTTTTAGTTTTCATTATTAACTACACTTTTTATACTAACTACTAACGTAAGCAAAGCGAGCGAAGCGTATTATAGTATATGATGAAAAGTGGGACGTTATGTTAAAAAAACCTAAAAAAATTAAGCAATTTAAAAGATTAGGCTGTAATGACAGATTGCCACATCCTTATTGGGCTGACCGTTATAATGACAGATCCGATCAACAAACAGGTCGGGTGTCTAAAGTCTCTGTCCTTCGACCAACTGTTCGAAACATGCCAATCCAAACACAATTAAGACATTTTTATGGTAATATTAAACGGCTTCAGGCTAGTCGATATATGGCTAAAGCCAGATCGACAAATCAATTATTACAAGATTTAGAATTAAGATTAGATGTGGTTTTATTTAGAACTGGGCTTAGTTCGAATTCAATATATACTGCAAAACAATTGATCAATCATGGACATGTTTTAGTAAATGGTCAAAAAATATATAAACCAAGCTACAAAGTAGAATTAGGGGATTTTGTTCAACTTGATCCTAAAATTAAACCTTGGATAGCTTCAGGTCGCAGTGCCATGATGCAATTAAAAAACCGTACTAATGATTGGGAAATAAATTGGAAACTATTGATTGCTACTCTTGTACAATTACCAAATCAAGATAGTGTTCACCATCCTATTCCTTTAAATTTAGAACAAGCGGTTGGGTGAGTTTTTAATATTGAAGCGTACGAAGCCGACCCAAAGAAGAAGGGGAGGTAAAAAAACGTGCTGTTTTTTTTCCTCCGACCTCTTTTTTTCCCTGAGGGAAAAAAGAGGGCGCTTTTTCCTTCGACCTCTTTTTTCCCTGGGGGAAAAAAGAGGGCGCTTCTTTCGGTTTTTTTCCTTCGGGCTTACGCCCTTTACTTCGCGACTATTTACTTATATTTAGATGAGGAGTCTTAAAATAACATATGACTTAACACATATATCCGGGGCTACAGTTGCCCCGGTCGTTCTATAAATTAAACACAAGCGAAGCGAAGCATTAATAAACGCTTCCGTCCCAACGAGGTACTACTAAATGGAGCCGACTCTTTAGGCCTTGTTTACCTGATTTGAGTTATGATATATTACCCAATTTTCTAATAATGCTAACCCTGGTAAGATTGCTAAGAAATATAGGAAGTAGAAGATTGTTGCGATTTGACCGATTAAAATATATGGTGGTTCTACACTTTGACTTCCAATCCATCCTAAAATTAAAGAATCAATAAAAATAAACCAGAATAAAAATTTATAGAAAGGTTTGAAAGCAGAGCTTCTAATATTAAATGGAGCAAATCCTAATCTAGAAATTAAAGGTAATACTAAAAGACATACAATAGAAGCAAACATAGCTATAACCCCACCTAATTTATCTGGAATTGATCTTAATATTGCATAGAAAGGTAAGAAATACCATTCAGGAACAATATGTGGAGGAGTAACCATAGGATTTGCAGGAATATAGTTATCTGGATGTCCTAAAACGTTAGGATCATAATATACGAAATAAGCAAAGAAAATAAAGAAAACAATAAATCCTAATAAATCTTTAACATGGAAATATGGGTAAAAACTTATTTTATCGATTGTGCTATTAATTCCTAATGGATTATTAGAACCATGTTCATGTAATACAACTAAGTGAACAGTAGCAACTGCAGCAATAATAAAAGGTAATAAGTAGTGTAAGCTAAAGAATCGATTTAAAGTGGCATTATCAACTGAGAAACCCCCCCATAGCCATTTAACTAGATCACCTCCTATTACAGGGATTGCTGAGAATAAGTTAGTAATAACAGTAGCCCCCCAGAATGACATTTGACCCCAAGGTAATACATAACCCATAAAGGCTGTTGCCATCATTAATAACATGATAGTTACACCGCTCATCCATACGATTTCTCTTGGACGATTGTATGAACCAAAATAAAGTCCTCTAAATATATGTATATAGACAACAATAAAGAACATAGACGCACCATTGGCATGTATGTATCTCATTAACCAACCATAATTTACATCTCTCATTATATGCTCAACACTAAGGAAAGCATAATTTACATGAGGTGTGTAGTGCATTGCTAACCCTATACCTGTCATTATTTGGATTACTAAACATAAACCTGCTAAAGATCCAAAACTCCAAAGATAATTAATGTTACTTGGAGCAGGATATTCAACAACATAATTATTAACAACGGCTAATAAATGATTTTTTTTTATTATTCTCATAGCTTTTTTTTACCAATGAAGTGTTATTTTATTATACCCGTGAAACGCTTCGCTTGAAATGAAACGTATGAACAATTTCATTTATCCGAATGAGGAGGGACCTCAAAGAAAAAAAGTGGCTGAAAAAAGGCCCTCTTCTTTCCCTGGGGGGGGAAAGAAGAGGTCGAAGGAAAAAGGGTACGAGAATGTACCTTTTTCCTTCGGTACAAAAAAAAACTGTACGTTTTTTTTTTGTCCCGGAGGCCACCTGCTTTTTCCTCTGGGGACTTTTTTTCTTTAAACTAATAAATATAAGTATAACAACAATATGCGACCTCTTTCGAGGTTGCTTACTTTTTTCTGACCTCTTTCGAGGTACCTTTTTTTCCTCCTCTTCTTTCCCCCAGTTTCCTTCGGTACAAAAAAAAACTGTACGTTTTTTTTGGCTCCCCGGAGGCCACCTGCTTTTTCCTCTGGGGCTCCGTCCCCATTTGTCCACCTTTTTCAAAGGTGAGCAAATCTTTTAACCCTCGGGATGACATGACTCGAACATGTGACCACTTGTACCCAAAACAAGTACGCTACCAACTGCGCTACATCCCGCTTAATCTAAAACAGGCCCCCCTAATTTAATTACTTCTTATATACCAAGTTGAGCCCTTTAAGGTTTGTGTGGATGAAAGACGTCCCAAAGAAAAAACGTACAGTTTTTTCTTTAGGTCCCCCAAATATACAAATATACTTTTTTTGGTCGGTTTTTTCTTCGTATAACGTTTTCCTTCGCCTAATTTGTATCAAATGGTTTGGTATATAATAAAGGTCGTTCGTTCCTTAGGTCAAGTGATTTATTCCAAGCGAACCGACGGGCACCCAACAGGTCAACCCCCATATGTCATTAAGGTAAGGGTAGTCGTTGCTGACCTAATTAACTTAAGAATGACCTAAAAATGACCTGGAATAACCCGTTTCACCTAACTGCTACTCTTGCCTACACTTTGTATCCCAGAATAATAAAAAATTTATGTATTTAAGTATTATAGTATTACCTGGAATAGCAGCTCTATTAGCAGGTTTTTTTGGTCGATTCTTAGGGCCAAAGGGTTCTAGTCTAATAACAACAACATTAGTAGGAATTACTTGTTTTCTATCACTAACAAGTTTATATGAAGTTGGAATTTTAGGAAGCGTTTGTGAGATAAAATTAGCAAAGTGGATTGAAAGTGATTTATTAGATGCTGATTGGGGATTTTTATTTGATAGCTTAACAGTTTCAATGTTAGTGGTCATTACAAGTATTTCAACATTAGTTCATCTATATTCTATTGATTATATGTCTGAAGATCCTCATTTACCAAGATTTATGTCATATCTATCCTTCTTTACATTTTTAATGATAATATTAGTTACTGCTGATAATTATTTACAAATGTTTGTAGGTTGGGAAGGGGTAGGATTATGTTCATACTTATTAATCAATTTTTGGTTTACTCGAATAGCAGCCAATAAAAGTGCAATGAAAGCTATAATTGTTAATAGAATTGGAGACCTTGGTTTAATTTTAGGAATAATTTGCTTGATGACAACATTTAAAAGTGTTGATTATGAAACAATTTTTTCGATCGTATCTGGATCAGATTTAATAACAGGTGTTCCTAGTTCTATTTTAACATTAACAACGCTATTGTTGTTTATTGGAGCAGTTGGTAAATCAGCTCAAATTGGATTACATACTTGGTTACCTGATGCCATGGAGGGTTAACAAATTCTGTTGGGCTCTCATTAACTCAGCTATATGCTGGAACAACCTCAATTATATTCTATCCCCAAAAACGTTATTAGAGGGTGATTCAAACTTTGTTGAAGTTTGATGTAGAGGTCAATCAGCAGGTAACCTAATATACAGAAATTATAACTCTCATTTATTGTAGAAACCAAGGACAAAGAGATCAAATTTAATTGAGAGATTATTATTTATATAGGGAACCTCAGAGACTTTACGCTGAGCGTCTTCAAACTCGGGCTTGTGTAATGAAATAACGTTTTGGGTCTGATCACCAGTCCATATTCAGAAGATGAAGATAAAGTCCGATCCACTCCGTGAGGGATGGCGTGTCCAAGCGCTTCATGATGGAACAGATGGACCAAAAAAAGGAGCGACCTAAAGAAAAAGGCGGACCTAAAGAAGGGGTACAAAAAAAAACTGTACGTTTTTTTTGGCTCCCCGGAGGCCACCTGCTTTTTCCTCTGGGGCTCCCCTTCTTCTTTGGGTTCCTTCGCGTCCACTTCGTAGCATGAAATAACGTTTTAATTCCTTGGACCAACTTTATAGCCAACACCAGTATCAGCTTTAATCCATGCCGCTACAATGGTTACAGCCGGAGTATTCTTAATAATAAGATCATCTCCATTATTTATTGTAGCTGAAGATATATTAGTTCTTATGACAATTATGGGTTCTTTAACAGCATTATTTGCAGCAACAAGCGGTTTACTACAAAATGATTTAAAAAGAGTAATTGCTTATTCTACATGTAGTCAATTAGGTTATATGGTTTTTGCTTGTGGAATTACTAGTTTTGCAACAAGCTTCTTCCATTTAGCAAACCATGCATTCTTTAAAGCTTTATTATTCTTAAGTGCTGGTGCTGTAATTCATGCTTTAGGAGACGAACAAGATATGAGAAAAATGGGTGGTCTAATTAGATTATTACCATTTACTTATGTTATGATTTTAATTGGATCTTTATCTTTAATGGGTTTCCCATTTTTAACAGGTTATTATTCTAAAGACGTAATCTTAGAATCAACATTTGCTTATTCTTTCGTGTCTTTTGATAGTAGTTTTGCTTATTGGTTAGGAACTATTTCAGCTTTCTTTACTGCTTTCTATTCTATTAGATTAATTTATTTAACTTTTATTACAGAAACAAATGCATATCATTCTATTATCAAAAATGTGCATGAAGTTCCTCTAAAAATGGCTATTCCTTTAATGATTTTAGCTTTTGGTAGTATATTTATTGGATATTTAACAAAAGATTTAATAATCGGATTTGGAACACCATTCTGGAATAATGCAATAGTTTTATTACCTAATGATGCTGAATTCTTACCTTTCTTTATTAAGTTAATTCCTGTTATTTTTAGTTTATTTGGAGCCTTCTTAGGATATACTCTTTACAGTTCAAATATACTATGGAATATGCCTGAACAAGGAAGCGTGCTACGATTCGTATATTCTTTCTTTAATCAAAAATGGTATTTTGATCAATTATATAATAGATTCTGTGTTCAACCACTATTAAAAATTGGTTATCATACAACATTTAAGTTATTAGATAAAGGAATAATTGAAATATTAGGTCCTTACGGAATAGCATCAATTATACGATACACAGTTGATAGAGCTAGATATTTACAATCTGGATTAATTTACCATTATACATTTATTATGGTATCTGGCTTAATATTATTATTATTAGTAATAAGTCAAAAAGAGTTTTCCATTATTACACCATTCCCTATTAATGTATCTCTTGAATTAGCAATATTGATTGGAGCCGCTGCTGTCCAAATTAATCTTGCAAAAAGGGGCGCTTAAACGTGAATGAAATGAACCTCTTACCGGATGTTGAGTCGATATTGGGGGGCCACGCCCCCTGATTTACTGAACTTGTTTGGTCCCTTTAAGTGTGTTAGCACGAAGACCTCTTTTTCTCCCCCGAAGGAAAAAAACTGTACGTTTTTTCTTTGGGACGGCTTCGTTATGTGGTAATTGTATATTTATATAATAAAAAATAATGGTACAATACGTCGTTAACACTTGAGGTCTGAATGACCTGCTTCTACCACTTTAAGAAATAAATAAAAACTCGCGCTTTTCCAACTTTTTTATCGTATGTTGGCAGCCGTTTATTTATTGGCTGCCGTTCATTAATATCCACATACCTAAGTTATTGGTTCTTCCCGTTATGGTCTGCTTAATGTAGATGGATTGCATCATTTAAATAAATACAAGTTAAAATTGTAAATACATAAGCTTGAAGGAAAGCAATACCAATTTCTAATCCAGTAATTGCTAAAATTAAAGCAATAGGGATAATAGATAATAAAGGTAGTGCGAATCCACCCATAGTCATTAGAGTCCAACCAAATGAAGCAATTATTTTTAATAAAGTGTGCCCAGACATCATATTAGCAAATAATCGGATAGCTAAACTAAAAGCTCTTGCTGTATAAGAAATTAATTCAATAACCACTAATAATGGTAATAAAGGTTTTGGAGCTCCTTGAGGTACAAAGAAACTAAAGAAGTGAAGTCCGTGAATATTGAATCCTATTAATGTTACCCCAATAAAAATGGATAATGATAATGTAAATGTAACTATTATATGGCTAGTTACTGTAAATGAATAAGGGATCATTCCCAATAAATTTGTAAATAAAATAAAAATAAAAATAATAAAAATAAATGGAAAGTATTTAATCCCTTTTGCTCCAATATTTTCTTTTATTAAATTTAATAGAGCCAAATAAAGTAATTCAACAACAGATTGCCAACGATTTGGAATTATTGTCCCTTTTTTAGTTCCAAAATATAAAAAATGATAAATTAAAGTAAAAGCTAATAGAATAAATAATCCTGAATTAGTAATTGGACCAAAAATATAGTAAATCTCAAATTGTTCTAGTGGTGATATATATGTCATCTTTTATTACTGTATTATTATACCCTTTCCATTTGATCCAACGATCCATAAAGTTTTAATACGGTCGCTTTGACCTTGTCCATCTCTTAATTTTTTATTTTTTGAATGTCGAACAATACGTGCTACCCTCATTTCTTCTCCAATATTTATAAGATCACTATTGCTTTGTCCAATAGAATAATAATCTAATTTTTTTGATCGTGCCATAACTGTAGCAGGATAATTATAACTTGGTGAAGATTCTAGATTTTTTATTGTTCCTGAAGAAAAACTACCTTGATTTTTAGTTCTTATTGGCTCATATTTAGACCTAACTGCAATCCCAAATTGGGCCAAACCTGAATAACGAGGTAATGACCATATCCAACCAGAATTAGGCAGAGTAAGTCCTTTATTTTTTAAAGAAGAATTCATTTATTTAGATATAAATATGTGAGGAGGGGGCAGAATGTAATAGCCCTCCAGCATACACAAGAAAGTTAGTTCTACCCCCCCTTAAACCAAGTAATAAACACTGAATATTCCTTGGTTATTTAGATTAAGCAAAGTGTACTACTGATAATGCTAAATTATATGTTGGTAATAATAATAGATTTTGTAATCCGAAGAAGAAAATAACAACAGCAATTAGAGTTACTGCTAAAATAATAGAATTTTGTCGTGTTGGATTATCAAAAGTTATTTCAGGTTGATCACTACCACCAAAGAAAATTAATCTAATTAATCGAATATAATAGAATGTAGCAATAACACTTGTTATTACTGCAACTAATATTAAAGGATATAATTTACCTTGAACAGCAATAAGGAATAGATTTAATTTACTAAAGAATCCTGCTAAAGGTGGAATCCCTGCTATTGAGAATAATGTTAATGCCAGGCTAACTGCTAATAATCTATTGTTATAATAAAGATAGTTAAGAATAGATATAGAATCAGGAATAGCCCAGTTTTGTCTAATAGCTAAAATTAATGCGAATAAATTTGCAGTCATTACAAGATAAATTATATAATAAAAATAAATTGCTTGTATTGCTAAAATTGATGGGTTTGTATCGTATCCAGCTGCAAAAGCAATTAAAATAAACCCAATGTGATTTACAGCACTATAAGCTAATAGTCTTTTGATTTTAGTTTGACCGATCGCCCCAATTGTTCCCACAATTAAAGATAATATAGCCGTAATATAGAAAATGTGTGTCCAATTTACATCACCCCCTGCTAAGACCCCATTTGTAATATTAGAATTTGACCAACCTAATCTTACTATTACTGTTATTATAGCAATTTTAGGAGTTAAAGCAAAGAAAGTTGTTATTGGAGTTGGAGATCCATCATAAACGTCGATAAGCCATGAATGAAATGGTACTGCTCCTAATTTAAATAGTAATCCGAATGTAACTAAGGCTAATCCAATTAATATTGTTGAATTTCCTTCATCAATTAGACCAACTAGCAGTCCTAGGTCATTGAAATTTGATAAACCACTAAAACCATATATTAATGCAAAACCTAATAAGTAAATTGTTGATGCTAATGAACCTAAAACGAAATATTTTAAGCCGGATTCTGTAGAATATAGATTTTGTGGTAAGAATGTTGATAAGACATAAAGGGATAAGCTACTTAATTCTAACGCTAAATATAAAGTTAAAAAATCATTAGAAGAAATAATGAAAAAAATCCCTAGAACGGCTAGTAACATTATTAGAGGATACTCAATTTTACAGAAATCATTGATTCGATGTTGATATCCACTTGTAAATCCAATTGATAATAATAAGCTAATTAGAAAGCTGGCTAGGACAACGGCCCCTGTAAATTGTGATAAACTATCGGCAACGTAAAGCTGTCCACTACCTTGATCAAATGATTCATTAAAATTAGTCAATAAATAAAGCGTAATACAAATTATTTCTATTATTAACCAATGAATAGAATAATAATGAGTTGAGGAACACCAAGTTCCAAAAGTTAATAGAATTGGCAAACTTGCCATTAGATATAATTCAGCTAATATCATAAAAAGATCTTTTCATAATATCACCTCAACAAAGTGATAACAAAGTTTTCCCCCCCAAATATTCGTGAAAACGAAGTTCTTCGTTAGTGTCTGCTCATTATCGCTTCAATGAGAAGATGGCGTAACTTATTTATATACTATGGGGGCAACCCCATTTCATGACCGAGAAAGACGGGAATTGAACCCGCGACTTTTGGCGTGACAGACCAATACTCTACCAACTGAGTTACTTTCTCTCCACAGGGATAAAAGTCTGCTTTGTTTCGTTGTTATCCTTTCAACCAAGTATAACTCATTTATTGCTTCTTATACATTTGTCCTTTTTATTGTCCTAAAAATAGATATTAAATGTGAATGGTTGTAGTATGATAACTCCGAACTATAAAAGATTCACTAAGTTCTTACTATAAAATTATGTTTCATTTTGGGCAAGATTCGAGAGTTGGGTGGTAGTTGATATCAACCGTCTGAAATGGCTCTATTTCGAGGACGGGATAAAGATTTAATATTAAACCAACTTTTATTGACCAAATAAAGCGTATTCCGGAAAAGAAGGGGAGCCTAAAAAAACAGCACGTTTTTTTCTCCCGGAGGTAAAAGGCGGAGCCAAAAAAACAGTACGTTTTTTTCTCCCGGAGGTAAAAGCTACCTGCTTTTTCCTCCGCTACCTGCTTTTTCCTCCGGGTTACCCCTTCGTGATATTTAATAAGTAAGATAATCGTTTAACCTGTGCTATGATGAGGTGAAAACGAAGACCCTCATTATTTTATAATAAGCTACAAAGTCGCCCTAACCAAAATAGGTGCTGATATAAGATTGGATCACCACCTCCAGCAGGATCAAAGAATGAAGTATTGAAGTTTCTATCAGTTAATAACATTGTAATTCCTCCAGCTAGAACTGGTAATGATAATAACAATAAGAAAGCAGTAAAGAATACAGACCAAACAAATAATGGTAATTGAGCAAATCCCATTCCAGGAGCTCTCATATTTATCACTGTTGTAATAAAGTTAATTGATCCTAGTAATGATGAAATACCTGATAAATGTAGGCTGAAAATTGCTAAATCAACTGCCCCACCTGAATGTGCTTGAATTGATGATAATGGTGGATAAACTGTCCATCCAGTACCTGCACCAACTTCAACAAAAGCAGATGTTAATAATAGAATTAATGATGGTGGTAATAACCAGAAACTAATATTATTTAATCTTGGGAATGCCATATCTGGAGCACCAATTAAGATTGGAACGAACCAGTTACCAAATCCACCTATTAAAATAGGCATTACCATAAAGAAAATCATTAAGAACGCATGTGCTGTTACTATTACGTTATATAATTGGTGATTTCCATTTAGGATTTGATTTCCTGATGATGCTAATTCCATTCGGATTATTACTGAAAATGTTGTTCCAATTATTCCTGATAAGAATCCAAAAATTAGATATAATGTTCCGATATCTTTATGGTTAGTAGAAAATAACCAACGAGTAATCATCGTATTGCTTAATCGACCTTCCATTAAAGGAGATAACTTAGATTTGTGAAGATCAGAGCAAAACGAAGTAGACGGAGTCCGCTTCATTACAAAGTAACGAAGTACTAATCTTTTCGGTCGGCCGAGTTGTTTTTATTTACTACATAAAACATATTTTTTGTTAGCTTGTGGAAAAAGGGAATTGAACCCTTAACCTTCATCTTGGCAAGATGTCATTCTACCATTGAACTATTTCCACGAATGAAGTGCACGAATAAAGCGAATATATACTAATACAAATGATCTTTTATACACAAGCAAAAACGCGACCAAAAAAGGGGGACCCCGCCTTTTTTCGGACCGAAAAAAGGGAGGTACCTTCGGGCTTTCGGTTTTTTTACTTCGGTTTTGGTCGCTTAATATTCGGTGTGAATCATTTCTTGTGTAAAGTAGTGTTCTTTAGTTTCATTGTGTATAAAGGAAGGAAGGAAGGCTGATATTGAGCCATAACGAAGCCGACCAAAATAAGGGGGGGGGACCTAAGAAAAAACGTACTGTTTTTTCTTTGGGACGGAAAAAAGCGCCCTCTTTTTTCCCTCAGGGAAAAAAGAGGTCGAAGGAAAAAGGGGAGCCTCTTCTTTCCCTGGGGAAAGAAGAGGCTCCCGGAGGCCACCTGCTTTTTCCTCTGGGGTATTTTTCCTCCTCTTCTTTCCCCCAGGGAAAGAAGAGGTCTTTCGGCTTTTTTCCCGAAGGAAAAAAGGATTGATTTTTATATATTAATGGACGTATCTTTTTTATGTTTAATGTATTATTAAAAACAAAGCTACGGGTAAACAGTGCCCCAACACAATATTGGAAAAGCGAAAGCGGATCATCAATACAAAAATATATATTTGGTCGCAGAATTGAAGGAGATAAAAAAACAGCGTTTCATTTATCTGGGGGTCCCTCAATGAAGGGTGCTCATCGTGGGTCAAAGAAATCCCGTTTAACAGGACGCAGCGGACCATTATTAGTTTATAACTATATCTATACATTAGTTTATTTAAGAAAAGCGTTATATTTAATTAGACATCTTACAGGTTCAACAGTGTCAGACAGAAATCAAGTAGGTCGGTTTAATAATACAGTAAATCATTCTCGAAATGTTGTAATTAATAACCGAATTGTATTTGTTTCTACAGGATTAGAACCAAAATTAAGTAGTATTGTCAAATTAGCGGCTATTAGAGCTGGTTGTAGATTGATTGATAGAGGTGGACCAGAAAGCATCTCCGGCGGAACAGAACGAAGTCCTATTTCATTGCTGATCGTTTTCAGCCCAAATAAAAATGAAATGATAATAAAAGAAGCTAAAAAAAAGAAAATCCCTGTAATCGCTTTTATCAATAGTGGAGATAAGGATATAACAATTCCAATTCCAGCTAATGTGGAACGAAGCGGTACTTTATCATTAATGGCAAATTTATTGGCTGATGCTGTAATTGGAGAGTGAACCGAACTCAACAACCTAGTAACTTAACCAGCTAAATTAAGGGTTCCTATGACAAGCGAAGTGTTCCCCAATAAAAAAGGGGAACGAGCTTTAATGCCCCTTCACTTGATACGCTTCGCTTGTGTATAAAGAAATAAAACTCGGAATGGGGGGGCGGGGGGCCCCCTCCTTTGGGTGAATGATCGAGTGGTTTAAGGTGCCAGTCTTGAAAACTGGAGTAGAGTTTAATTCTCTACCGTGGGTTCGAATCCCACTTCACCCTACAAAACCGACATCGGGGCAGTCAAAGTTATTCATATATTTAATACTAGTTCTTTTATTAAAAAAAATGTTAATTTCCTTCTATACCCGAGAATTAAAAATTAGATTAGGCTATTTGTTATTTTCATATTTATTAACGGTAATTGTCCTTTATTTAAATAGTTTAGATTTAGCGGAAGTAGTCTGTTATTATTATGGTATAACTAAAAACCTTTACTATACAAATATCCTAACTCCATATATATTAAGTTTAAAATTAAGTATTTATTTAAGTTTTTTTATTATTCATCCGTTAATATTAATAGAAATATATTATTATTTAAGTCCAAGCCTCTATAAATTAGAGAAATTTCATTTAAGATCGTCCATGGCGCTTAATATTTTAGTACAAATCATAATTATTCTTTTAGTTGGTCATTTATTAGGATATTTAGTTACAGTAAATGAAACCCAAGTAATAAAAATTTATTATAAATTAGAAGATTTAGTAGATGTATATTTAACTCTTTTAATAAGTTTAACAGTAGGGGTTGTGCTAGGGTCCAGGTCCCCCCTGCCAATAAATAATCGAAAAATTTTTTTATTCACCACACTGTTGGTAGTTTCAATTTCTACTCCTCCAGAGCTCAAAAGTCTAATAATAACCTATATAAGTGTATGTGCAATTCTTGAATGTTTAATTTATTTAAGAATAATAAAAGTTGAGTATATAAAAGAAAAAGTAAAAAGTAGAGAAAAATAAATTAAATGCTTTAGGTTTTGTAATCGAATAAATCTAAGAGTTTTATCCTGGCTCCGAACGAACGTTATCAAGATGCCTAACACATGCAAATTAAACCGAGTGCATAACTCAGTAGTGAACGGGTGAGTAATGTTAAAGTACAAAATCTATAGGAATTACTGAAATAGTATGAGAAGGGGTTCTTAATCTCGCTTATAGATAGTCTTTAATCGTATTAGGTAGTTGGTAGTTTAAAAGACTACCAAGCCGATGATGCGTAGCAGGTCTAAGTGGATCATCTGCCACATTGGGACTGAAACAAGGCCCAAATGGGTATAATCCCAGCAGCAGTGGGGAATTTTGGACAATGGGGGAAACCCTGATCCAGCAATCTTGAGTGAGAGATGAAGGAATGTTCTGTAAATCTCTTTTAGCAAGTAAGAAATAGACATAACTTGCAGAAAAAGCTCCGGCCAATCTCGTGCCAGCAGCCGCGGTAATACGAGAGGAGCGAACGTTGTTCAAAATAACTGGGCGTAAAGGGTGAGTCGGATGTAATAAAAGTTGAAAGTAAAATCGATGGATTTCCTTCATCAGCTCTTTCAAAACTATATTACTAGAGTTTAATAGAGGAAGGGAGAAAATCTGGTGTAATGATAAAATATGTAAATATCAGATAGAACACCAAAGGGGAAGCCACCCTTCTAGGTAAAAACTGACTCTTTATCACGAAGGCATAGGGAGCAAACAGGATTAGAGACCCTGGTAGTCTATGCTGTAAACTATGAAGACTATTGGTTAGAGGGGGCCTAATCCCCCATTTAGTCAATTAGCTAACGCGTTAAGTCTTCCGCCTGGGAAGTACGGCCGCAAGGTTGAAACTCAAAGGAATTGACGGGGATCTACACAAGCGGTGGAGCATGTTGTTTAATCTGATACTACGCAAAGAACCTTACCAATCCTTGAAATTAAAAAGCAGGTGCTGCATGGCTGTCGTCAGCTCGTGGCGTGAGTTGTTCGGTTAAGTCCATAAACGAGCGCAACCCTTATCCAATAATGGGCGTAAAAGTCCAATTTGGAAACTGCCTGGTCCATCGATCAGGAGGAAGGAGAGGATGAAGTCAAGTCGTCATGGCCCTTATGGATTGGGCTACTAACGTGCTACAATGGTGATTACAATGGGTAGCAATGATGTGAGTCGGAGCAAATCTCAAAAAAGTCATCTCAGTCCGGATTGATCTCTGCAACTCGAGACCATGAAGTCGGAATCGCTAGTAATCGCGAATCAGCACGTCGCGGTGAATCAGTTCTTAGGTCTTGTACATACCGCCCGTCACGCTATAGGAATTGGTGATTATTGAAGTTATTATTATTAGATAGTCATTAGTGACCAGAGTGAAGTCGTAACAAGGTAGCCGTTGGGGAACCAGTGGCTGGAATAACTCCATAAGTTAAAATATCACGGAATCACCCGTGAACTTAAATTAAAGCGTTAATAAAATATGCCTTTGTTGGAGATGAACCAACTTGACTCCTTTTTTTAAAAAAAGGAGCGACCTAAAGAAAAAACGTACTGTTTTTTCTTTAGGTCGCTTTTTTCCTTCGTCCCGTAAGTTGACTGTATTATATGTCCACCCACTTTAGAATTTTATTAAAATAAATATAAGCACTATTAATATAAATTGAGGTGGCTTCGCTTCATCAGGCAGCCGCAGGAAAGTCCCCCCGCATGGCTGCCAATGAATACAACTCGATTGATCGGCAATCGGTTAATATTAAAATTTTGTTCCCCATTATTACCAAAAAAGCACAGCGTAAGTAAGGTTGATTAAAATTTAAATCAAGATACAATTGTTTAACTGATTGGTCACACTCGCAACTAAATAAAAACGAACTTCAAATTCATTTCGAGCGTCATCGAACGGATTAAATCCACATTCGTATGGTGAAACTTTTTCACTATCAGCTTTTTGAATAGCTATTAAATAAGATAAGGAATAAATTATTATTGCTAAGCCAATGCTGACTAGTAAATAAGTTAAAATTAAAACATAATCAGTTAAAATCATAATATTAATTAGTCCAAATTTATCACCCTTATACACCGGATCAATAGGTCATTGTACATAAATTCGTCAATAACTCCTTTCGCTTAAGTTTATTATGGGGGTCGAAGCGACCTCTTCTTTCCCTGGGGGAAAGAAGAGGAGGAAAAAGAGGTCGAAGGAAATCCGAAGGTTTTTCCTTCTAGACCTCTTTACGCCTATTTGCACACATAAATTAAGCTCTTCTTGTGATTGTAGCTTCTCTGGCTATTTGTTCAGATATATCTTGTTTATATGAACCTAATTTTTTTTTACTGTGTTGTGTCCCTGTTAAAACGATAGCTCCTAACATAGCTAATAATAATATTAAACTCGCAATTATTAATAAAAGAGCATATTCAGTGTATAAAACTAATCCGAATGGAAGACTAAAACTATCAAAGAAATCTACCCATTCTAGATGCCCTCCACTGATATTAGGTACAGAAGATGGTGCAAAACGTAAAAAAGCTGATCGTAATTCAAATAAAAAAATAGCCCCTGCTAATCCTCCGAAGGGTAAATAATAGAAAAAGTTTTGTGATAATATTGATAAATGTAAGTTTAACATCATCACAACGAATAAGAATAAAACAGCAACCGCACCAACATAAACAACTAATAATAATAGTGCTAAAAATTCTACCTCTAACATTAATAATAACGCACTAGCGTTAAAAAAAACTAAAATTAAAAAGAAAATAGAATGAATTGGGTTTCTACTTCCAATAACCATAATGGAAGAAATTATCATTAAACCTGCAAAAAAATGAGCGGCAATATCTAACATTATTCTTTTTTTTTATATACCAACAAGTTATTATGAATAGGTGGAGGGAAGCAGGTATATTCAGTCCTAATCAACTTCATTTTAAGCGAACTTCTCCCCCCCTGAAGCTTTTACTTAAGGCATCCATCTAAAATTTGAAAATGCTCTATTTGCCTCTGCTAATTTATGAAACTCCTCCTTTTTTTTAATTGCGAAACCTTGTTTTTTAACTGCGGCTGTTAATTCTGCTAATAATTTTTGTGCCATTGTTTTTTCATTTCTTGATTTTGAACCTAAAATTAGCCATTTTATAGCTAAATATAATTGTCTTGACTCTTTAATTTCATATGGTACTTGATAAGTAGTCCCAGCAATTCTAATAGGTCTAACTTCTAAAAAAGGTTTAACGTTTTCAATAGCAGTCAATATAGCAGGAATTCCTAAATGTTGAATTGAATGTTTAATGATTTTAATTGCAATATATTTTTTACCATCTTTCATTAAAATTCTAATAAATTTATGGATGATTGGATTATCCTCATTTTTCGCTTGTATTGCTTGATCACTAACGATTTTTTTTAGTTCCATATTTTGATCTTGATTGTTTCCTATTTTTGATATCCTGTAAATCGTACTTTCCTCTAATACATTTATAGCGTACTCCGGGTAAATCTTTTACTCGTCCACCTCTAATTAAAACCATTGAATGTTCTTGTAAATTATGTCCTTCTCCTGGAATATAACTAATTAATTTTTTACCATTAGATAATTTAACTCTAGCTACTTTTCTGATCGCAGAATTTGGTTTTTTAGGAGTAGTTGTATAAACTTTTAAACAAATTCCACTTTTTTGAGGAGATCCTTCTAATAGAGCACTATTGCTAGCAACCCTTTGAGAATCACCAACTCGTTTTCTACGACGTATTAATTGGTTTATTGTTGACATTTTTTTACAGCTGCGGTTAATAATTTTATTAAAACTAAGCCTGTGGGTGCACACAAACTCGTTTGTTTATTTGGTAATTCAAGTGCACAAAATTGAATAAATTGATTAACAACCTTTGGACCAGGTAAATAATGATTTAAATATTTTCCACCTAATATTAATTGGGGTAATGTACTTTGTGGAGAAATAGAAGAAGAAATTAGACTTGATCCTTTAGTTATTTTATTTAAGGGTAATCGTTGACCAGAATTATCTAAATCTAATATTATTCGTTTAGATTTATGATGAGCTGATCCAGATAATACTCCATTGCTATTATGACCTTGTTCTTTTTTATGTTCTGGTGTAGTGAATATTATTAAGTTTTGTGGTTGGTGATTAGATAATGATTTAATTGTTGGACCATAGCCCAGCGATTTGATTAATGGACCGTTTTTTGACATTGATTTTTGCTTAATTGGGGGGCCCTTCTATAGGGGGGCCCTGCCCCCCATTTCCCCACACGATGTGATGGAATTGAACCAACAACCTACGAGTTAGAAGCTCGTCGCTCTATCCGTTGAGCTAACATCGTTTAAATAAAGGATATAAGGTAATCTTTGATATACTTAACCGCTTGTAGTAAGGGGCTGACCGTTACTAATATTCTAATACACAAGCTATGAGGATCAACTTTAATTACTTAAAATACACTCAACGTATAAAATAAGAAATCAAGAATGAATATCCTATTATTATTGATTGGCTTACCTATTATAGGAAGTCTTTTTATTTTGGGCAGTAATGTTTCCCTGTCAAAAGCTAAAATTATTGGATTGAATGTTTCTTTAATTACTTTTTTATTATCACTAGGTTTATGGATTTTATTTGATAAATCCTACCCTTATTATCAATTTGTTGCATTAGATGGTTATTTGGGAATTGATGGTATTTCAATCTTTTTTATTATTTTAACTACTTTCTTAATTCCATTATGTTTATTAATTGGTTGGAATTTAGAAAAATTACCAAAAGAATATATTATAGCCTTCTTAATACTAGAATCTTGTTTAATTGCGGTTTTTAGTGTTTTAGATTTACTTATTTTCTATATTTTCTTTGAAAGTGTTTTGATTCCTATGTTCCTTATTATTGGGATTTGGGGATCTAGAGAAAGAAAAATCCAAGCTGCTTATCAATTTTTTTTATATACATTGCTTGGTTCTATTTTAATGTTAATTGGAATATTAATTATTTATTTTGAAATTGGAACAACAAATATTGAAATTTTAACAGAATTATTACCAAAAGAACGAAGCTCTAAACAAATATTCTTATGGTTAACTTTCTTTGCTTCTTTTGCTATTAAAATACCAATGATACCATTCCATATTTGGTTACCTGAAGCTCATGTGGAAGCTCCTACTGGTGGATCTGTTATTTTAGCCGGATTATTATTAAAATTAGGGACTTATGGGTTCTTAAGATTTTCAATTCCAATGTTCCCATATGCATCAATTTATTTCACACCTTTAATTTATACTTTAAGTGTTATTGGAATTATTTATACTTCTTTAACTACTTTAAGACAAATTGATTTAAAAAAAATTATTGCTTATTCTTCTATTGGACATATGAATTATGTAACTCTTGGATTATTCTCATTTAATATTCAAGGTTTACATGGTGGATTATTATTGATGTTAAGCCATGGTATTGTATCAAGCGCATTGTTCCTTTGTATCGGTATGCTTTATGAACGAACACATACTAGACTTTTAAAATATTATGGTGGAATAACTCAACGAATGCCAGTATTTGCTATTATTTTCTTATTCTTTATATTAGCAAATATTAGTGTACCAGGAACAAGTAGCTTCGTTGGTGAATTTTTAATATTAGCTTCTGTTGGAGCTTCAAACTTCATCATTGCTTGTTTAGCTGGGCTTTCTGTTATTTTAGGTGCTGCTTATTCGATTTGGTTATATAATAGAGTATGTTTTGGACCAAGTAGTAAATATTTACCAATTGACGGATATCCAGATTTATCAAGAAGAGAAGTATTTATTTTAATTCCTTTAATTTTCATGACTCTTTATATGGGTGTTTCTCCTAATTATTTTATTGAGGTTATTCACTATTCTCTTGCTAAAATACTAGCACTATAATTTATTTGGAGGGGCGGGGGTATCATCGCCCCCCCTAAAACTTTGGATACGAAGTCGACCGAAAAAGTTAGACCTCTTTACTTCCTTACGGAATAAAGAGGACGCGACCCCCCCAAATATACAAATATACTTTTTTTTGTCGACCTTTTAGGGGGCTTTTCATTTGTTGGATTAGCTAAATAAATATAATCACAACTATTTAATGCGCCCAAAAGCGAAGTAAAAAGGCGGAGTTTATTACCCCAGAGGAAAAAGCAGGTGGCTTTTACCTCCGGGGATCCGCCTTTTTTTCCTCCGAAAGGAAAAAGGGAACGAGAATGTACCGGAGGAAAAAGCAGGTAGCGGAGGGAAAAGCAGGTAGCTTTTCCATCCGGGAGAAAAAAACGTTCTGTTTTTTTCTCCGCTTTTTCCTCCGGGAGAAAAAAACGTGCTGTTTTTTTCTCCCCGAAGGAAAAAAACAGTACGTTTTTTTCCTTCGACCTCTTCTTTCCCCCCCAGGGAAAGAAGAGGGCCTTTTTCCTTCGGCCTCTTTTTTCCCTGAGGGAAAAAAGAGGCCGCTTCTTTCCCCCAGGGAAAGAAGAGGTCACCTCACCCAATTATTATAACCTTGATTTGGAATATAGCTACAATTACTGCTAAAGTTTTAAAGATATATGAATCATGGATATAATCTTCCATTATAGAAAGAACCCCTAAAAATATATGCACAAATAAAATACATAATCCAATAGAAAATATTAAACTCCATTGAAAATGCATTCCACTTGATGCTGACATTAAAACTTCACTTAAAATGAATGGTGCTCCTTGATCAAAATTATGACTTGTTGGTCCAAGTAATCCCGCACCAACCGTAAATAATAATATAATTGCTAAAGCCAATGCAGTTAATCGTTCTAAAATCCATACTAAAGAGCTTCTCATTACGGTCTTGCCAACATATTGTACTCCTTTATAGTGGAGTGGTAGCCCAACAAAGGGCGGATATCAACACTTAGAATTCTAAATAATGGAATAATGCTAAAAAAGTTAAAAAGAATGATAAAAAAGAAATAATTTGAGCGGATTGATTGGCTCTTTTTAAATCAAAACCAAATAATATCCAATCCCATATTAAATGTCTTATACCAGTTAAAAGGTGTAAAAATAATGCAAAACTAATAGCTGCAACCATTAAAGCAGAAATGAAGATTGATACTGTTCCTGTTGTGAAGATTGAGCTTATTCTCCAGATCAAATGACTTCCAGCTGAATAACTAACAAAATCAAGAGCAAATATAGCTGCAAATAATACTAAAGTTAAAAATATACCTGTTCCTCTATGTAATACAGAAAAAGCAGATGTTACTTGTGTTGAATAAATTGATAAATGTGGAGAAAGTGGTCTTTTCATACGAAGTTATTTTTTATTCATCCTTTAAAAATGTCCCCGACCATCGCAGTCCTAGTTAAGAGCCCCAACGAGCTTGGACACTTTTATACTAAAAACTCTATCGGGGTGTGTTCGGAGTATCATCCCCCCAAAAAATCGGGCGATAAAAGAAGCGACCGAAGATTTGGGGGTAAAAGCCGCGGAGCCCCAGAGGTAAAAGCAGGTGGCCTCCGGGGACGTAAAAAAAACGTACTGTTTTTTTTTGTACCGAAGGAAACTGGGGGAAAGAAGGGGCTCCGTCCCCCAAATATACAAATATACTTTTTTTGGACGCGACCTTTATTTTTATCTACAATATTCCCAGGATAAGGTTGTAGAAAGAATAAGGCTAAAGATGGATTTGAACCATCATTAAAGAATTTGCAGTTCTTTGTAATAGCCAATTATACGATTTAGCCGGCGCAAGGCCCCCTCTTTATCATAAATGAAGTATATATAAGAGCTTTGAAAAGGATGGAAGTGGGGATGGAATTAAACCCGAAGCTTATTAAACAGAGATCTTTTTTAATATGGACTTTAGAACAAATATAAAAGGAAATAGTATAATGGGTGGTATAAACGCACCAATAAATCATAACTTTGAGAAAGGTCTGCTTGGTCCATTTTCATTATACTTACTAAATATTATTTTAATTTTAGTGGTAACGTCCATTTCTTTTGGAACATTAGCACCTGTTATTTTTTATTTTTTAATTGGTAGAGATATTTCTATTGGTGAATCGTTTTTTATCAAAACTACTGCACCTCTCGCACCAAATATATTATTGCTATTGAACAATAATAAGGTTAAAGGTCATCAAATCAACTCAATTTTAGAAATTCTAGGAATATTTATTGTACTTTGTCTTGTTCAAGGTTCTCTTTTTTATAACTTTTTGTTAAGTTTAATAATTTGGTTGTGTTGTCAATATCGAGACCTTAATTTAGGACATTATGGATTACTTTTATTTATTTTGGGTATAATTTTAAATGATATAAATAAAGTAGAAATTATTAGTCAAATATCGGTTATTAATCCCATTTTAGCAACCAATTCAGAAGATTATCTGGTGTTTAGAGGAGTTGCTGCTGCACATGGACCAAATTATTTTTCCCTATATGGTGGACCTTTATTAATAACAAAGGAAAACTCAATTATATTCTATCCAGAAAAACGTTATTATTATACTCAAAATCTTTTGATCTCTAAAATAGAGGTACACACAAATTTAATAAGCGATCTTTATTGTTATTTAGGAGAAGGAAATATTTTAAATGGGTGGCGACTTCGACTAATTTATAATCCATATCAAATTTTTATTTGGTTAGGTCCGTTGGTGTCAATTCTTGGTATAATAAAAGAATGTGCCCTCTTCAAAAAAAGAAAAGGATGCAGTGGGTTTCGTTTCTAAGATATTTTACTTTCATTGAGTATTCTGATGAAATCGGTTTTATTTCATTTGATTCTTATATGATCCCAGAAAGTGATTTAGAAAAAGGCCAACTTCGATTATTAGAAGTAGATAATCCTTTAGTATTACCAACAAATACTCATATTAGAGTTTTAGTAACTGCTAGTGATGTTTTACATAGCTGGGCTATACCATCATTAGGAGTTAAAATGGATGCTGTTCCTGGTAGATTAAATCAAACATCGATCTTTATTAAACGACCTGGTACATTCTACGGGCAATGTAGCGAAATATGTGGAGTAAATCACGGATTTATGCCTATTAAAATCAAAGCTATGCCTTTTGAAGAATTCTATAATTGGGCAGTTTCTCAATAAGATCTGACTTTGACTTAAGCGTACGAAGAAGCAGACCCCCACTTCGTGGGGGTCTGCTTCAAAAGAAATTTATTTTTTTATTATTAAATAAATATACTTATTAAAATAATCGCTACCCCCAAATATACAAATATACTTTTTTTAGGTCGCCCCTCCCCATTTTCTTATCATATCCCTTAGTAAATAGGACTTCGTACGCTTCGCTTGTATAATAAGAAATGGATTTATTAAATGCCTCAATTAGATAAAGTAACATATTTTAGTCAAGTCGCTACACTTATTTCAAGTTTTATTATTTTTTATTTTATTATTGTTAAAAGAAATTTGACTGACACTGCCAAAATATTAAAATTACGAAATAAATCATTAAAAAAATTGGACGCTATTGCTGAAGGCCTTGGAGCTGAATTAAGCGGACAAGCATCAGCTTCCTCATTAAAAAAAGTTATAGTTGCTTCTAACACTATTTTAGGAGAAGCTCGAGAAGCAGTTGCTGCTGCTGCTAGTCATACAAGTCATGGATCAAACAATGACTCAGTATTATCAAGCAAAGCGTATTTAAATACATTAGTTCGTCTTTGTCTTATCCGAAAAGGTTTAATTCAACTTATCCGAAAAATGGGTCCAGTTTGATGACTCCTAAATATAATAAATAAAAATAAAATGAAGCAAGCTTTAATTTTTTATCTAATTTTTATCTCAGTGGCCAAAGGACTAATCGTTTTAAATGAAAAATTATTAGTTGCAATAGCGGCTGCTGCTGTCGCTCTGTATGGTGAACAAAGTTTAAGTTCTCAAGTAATCGATCAATTAGAATCTAGAGCAAATTTAATTAAACAACAATATGAAGAAGGACTAAATCGTCAAAAAAAAATATTAGTTGAATTAGCAGGTTATCATAGAGAAAAAGTACAAAGTGGTGCTAATGACCCAGCTAATGATTTATTCCAATTAGTGAATTCTTCTCTTGCATTACTCCGATCTTATAATCAAACAACAGCTGCTTATCAAATTCAAACAAAAATTTCATCACATTTAGAATCAATTAAAGCAGAAGAACTTGCAATTTTAGCTACAATTCAAAAAGAAGTTATTATTGGAACTAGAAATCTAATGAAAGGGCGGTTTCCATCATCTAAACAAGGAGGGGATAGTCAACAAAGAAATAAAATAATAACTAGAGCTATAGCAAGCTTAAAAAAACGGGATATTGCGTAGAAATTATACTCCAGAACATTAACCGGGTCTCATAGACCCGGACCATAAGTAGACACCAGAGGAAAGCGCTTAGTGGGGAACGGAGGTAAAAGCAGGTAGCGGAGCCCCAGAGGAAAAAGCAGGTGGCCTCCGGTCCTCCTTTTCCACGAAGTAGTCGGCAATCAAATATCATCAACTCCTCTTAAATAATGCTAGTATATAAAGCAAATTAATGCACCACCCGTTATTAAATGCCATGTTAAAAAGTTATGTTATTTACTCATTAAAAACAATTATTTTTTATTTAAGTAATATATTTCTATTAAATGTAATATTAGCAGGAATATCTCCCTCTTTACACTATGAGCAGATTAGATGGCTTTGTTGTTTTTGGTCCATATTTAATGTTAAAACTCGTTTCGCTTCTAGTTGGAAAGAAGTAGATAGTATAAGTGGAAGTGGCTTCGCATTAACTCCTATTCCATTAGCATTAAGAACTATTTTCAGATTATTATTAGATGTTATATTTATAATTATACCATTAAGTCTTAGTGATGCATTACTTAACAATAGCAGCACTTATGAATCAAGTGGAGTATCCGCAACATTTATTTTAAGTTGCTTAAATCAAATAATATTACTTACAATATTTGCAGGTATAGAAAATAGATCAACTAGTAGTGTCGGTCCAATGTCGACTATCTTGCCTATTTTACTAATTCCACTTAATATTCCAATAATAATTTTTTCTATTTATCAAGAGAACTTAATTTTGAGCGGTTTAATTGTTTTCGGATTACTTTCATTATTTTTACCATTATTTTTTAGAAGGAGTGGCTGAGCGGTCAAAAGCAATAGACTGTAAATCTATCGGGTCTTACCCCTACGGAGGTTCAAATCCTTCCTCCTTCAACTAAAATAACCATCAAAAGTGTGTATTGGTCTACGCCTGCTTGATAAATAATACGTCGGCAAAAAAACATGGGCCACCGAATATTTGGGGGTCAAAGCAGTGCTTTTCCCTAAATATACTTTTTTATTGGCGTTGGTATAAAAAATAATGCTTTGCGGAAGAATGGCTGAGCGGTCTATAGCGGCGGTTTGCTAAATCGTAAAAGGGTATGCCCCTTTCAGGAGTTCGAATCTCCTTTCTTCCAAAATGTAGTAGCGTGCTCGAATCGGCCTTTGCCCGAATCATTTTTGATTAAAACGGTATAGTTCAGTTGGTAGAACAATGGAATCATAATCCATATGTCGTGGGTTCAAATCCCTCTACCGTTAAAATCTCTGTACGAAGTTGTCCCCTTTACTTCCTTACGGAATAAAGAGGACGAGAAGGGCCCGAATATAAAATATAAAACATTCAGTCAATCAACGCGCAACGAAGTAGGCACCAGAGGGGTCCACTTCAAAAAAATATCCTTCGGTGGGCAAATAATTTATCGGCCGGAATTTGGTGTCAAGTGAAGCGACCTAAAGAAAAAACGTACTGTTTTTTCTTTAGGTCGCTTTATTTTTTTCTCACTAGTATAGTATAATAAAATAAGGAAATAAAATATGGTAAAATTTAATATTTATCGTTGGGACGTGCCAAGTGAAAACGAAGGAACAAATTATAGAGTTCAATCATATGATATTAATTTAAAAGAATGCGGTCCAATGGTTTTAGATGCTTTAATTAAAATAAAAAATGAACAAGATCCTACATTAACTTTTAGACGATCATGTAGAGAAGGAATTTGTGGTAGTTGTGCCATGAATATTAATGGGACTAATACATTAGCTTGTTTAAAAAAAATTGATGCTGATAGAGATTGTAAAATCTATCCATTACCTCATATGTATGTTATTCGAGATTTAGTAACAGATTTAACAAATTTCTATAATCAATATCGCTCAATTAAACCTTGGTTAATAACAAATGAACAAAACAAAGGTACAGAATTCCGAGAACACTATCAATCTATTGAAGATAGAAAAAAATTAGATGGTTTATATGAGTGTATCCTTTGTGCTTGTTGTTCAACAAGTTGTCCTAGCTATTGGTGGAACCCTGATAAATATTTAGGTCCTGCCATTTTATTACAAGCATATAGATGGATAGCTGATAGTAGAGATCAAAATAAAAAAGAAAGATTAAAAGCATTAGAAGATCCATTTAAATTATATCGTTGTCATACAATTATGAATTGTACTAAAACTTGTCCTAAACATTTAAATCCTGCTAAAGTTATTGCTCAAATTAAAAAAGAAATAGTAACTTACCGAGAATAAGGGCGACCGAAACAATTAGACCAAGAAAAACGCGACCAAAAAAAGTATATTTGTATATTTGGGGGACCTCCCTTTTCTTTGGGGACGGAAAAAAGGGAGGTCCCCCCAGAGGAAAAAGCAGGTGGCCTCCGTCCCTTTTTTTGGTCTAGAAGTAAAAACCTTCGGATTTACTTCGTTTTTCTAGGTTGATAAGTCCCCTTCTATTGTTAGGATCTCATTTAGTACTGGGTGCGACTGTGTGGGTTAAACTTCCTATTGGTCGCACCACTAGTTCATAATCCCTTTATTACTAATATGGAGTAGTGTCATCATTAAGGGTATATAAAATATAAAAAAGTATTCGTCAACCTTGTTTACGTTAAAAAAATAAAAAACAAATGTCTCAAATCTTACAAAGCGCTAAAATGATTGGAGCAGGTATTGCAACAATTTCATTATTAGGAGTTGGAATCGGAATCGGTAGTGTATTCTCAGCATTAATTAACTCAGTAGCTCGAAATCCTTCAGTTACAAAACAAATCTTTGGTTATGCAATTTTAGGATTCGCATTAACAGAAGCTATTGCTTTATTCGGGTTAATGATGGCTTTCTTAATTCTATTCACATGATATTACTAAACGGGGGACTGTAGTCCCCTGTAATAACGGGTGTTATTGTTCATCCCGTTCCTTATTAAATAAACTAAATAATGTACGAATTATTAATTAAAGAATCAGAAATAGGACTTCGTTCCGCCTCTCAAATATCATCAACTGGGGGTGGTTTAATTAGTCTTTTAATTCAGTTTCATAAAATACGAGATGAATTCCCAAATTGTATAATATTACTCCATCAAAGAATAAGATTTTCTCGAATAAAAGCTAATAATTATCTCTTATTAAGATTTCGAATAGATCAAACCGAACGTTTAGAAACACAGCGTATCCTTACACAAAAATTAAAACAATTAGGAGGAAACATTAGCCGTGTCTCTATTTTTTAGTTCTACAAGCGTATTAAGGCGTAGCCCGGACCTATTTCTCCCCACCCTCACACAGTCTACGCCATAAGGGGGTCGATTAAGGGCAATTAGCTCAATTGGTAGAGCAACTCGTTTACACCGAGAAGGTTAGCAGTTCAAGTCTGTTATTGCCTATAACGGGTATGATGAAATTGGTAGACGTTTTGGACTTAGGTTCCAAATTTTGAGGGTTCAAGTCCCTCTACCCGTATCTTTGAAAAATAACCGAAGAAAGCCCGAATATTAAGCGACCAAAGATTTGGGGGTACCTGGTCGCGAAGGAAAAAAGCCGAAAGCCCGAAGGTAAAGGGAGGTCTTTGCTTCCTTTTTTTCTCATCAGTAACACTGGCCCCTCCACCCTTTTCGCTTGTATAAGAGGGGGGGTGTAAAACCTTATAAAACACGTCGACCTAGAAAAGGCGGGCGACCGAAACAATTAGAACGAAGGGGGACCTAAAGAAAAAACGTACTGTTTTTTTTTCTCTTTGGGGGCTTCGCTACCTCCTTTTTTTGGTCGACTATTTCTAGGACACTCGGTCACCTTCGGTGGCCCAAAAAATAATTAAATGGAAACCAAAATCAATCAAATATATAATCCGATAAAAAGATTAACTAGAGGAAAAAAATCAACAGGAGGTCGTAATTGTCATGGTCATATTACAGCATTTCATAGAGGAGGAGGTCATAAACGATTATATAGAATAATAGACTTTAAAAGAAGTATTGGGGAGTCAAATGCAACTGTTTTAGATATTCAATATGATCCATCAAGAACAGGAAAATTGGCTTTAATAGCTGAAGAAAAGGTTAATGCGGAGGGTAATAACTTTATTCCTTCAATTAAAACATCATATATATTAGCAGCAGAAGGTTTAAAAAGAGGAGATACAATAAAGTCAGTAAGAACAATGCCTAATACTGCATTATATCCCGGAGACTCAGCACCTTTAAAATATATTCCAATTGGTACTAAAATATTTAATATAGAGCTTGAACCAGGAAAAGGGGGTCAATTAGCCAGATCAGGAGGTTGTTCTGCATCACTCATCGGTCATGGTTCCCGCGTAGTTAAAAATTCACCCGTTGTTAAGGTTTTAGCCGCAGTTCGTTTAAGTTCTGGAGAAACTGTTGTGCTTAATGGAGACAATATAGCAACAATTGGAGAATCAGCCTCAACACCACCTACATTATTAAGAAAAGCAGGTCAAATGAGATGGAGAGGAAGACGTCCAATTGTTAGAGGGGTAGCAATGAATCCGATTGATCACCCACATGGAGGTGGAGAAGGAAAATCAAAAGGTAGACCATCAGTAACACCTTGGGGTAAACCAACTAAAGGTTATAAAACTAGAAAACGACCACGTGTTATTGCTACTTTACCTGAAGCAAAACTTTAACGCCATACCCTGTCCCTATGGGGGGACAGGGCCCGTATGTACTTTGATAATAGTGTATAATAAGACAAAATAAAGTTTCGTCTAGAGCATAATGCAATGAAAGTTGCTTGTTATGTTCTTATTAAACCTTTGGACATCCTGAAGTATATATTTTAATTTTACCAGGATTTGGTATAATTAGCCATGTAATCTCAACATTCTCAGAAAAAAAAGTGTTTGGTTACTTAGGTATGGTTTATGCGATGGCTTCTATTGGTTTATTAGGTTTCATTGTATGGGCTTAAAATTTGATGGGCCTCTTACCCCGTGAGGGGTGGGTAATAAACTCCACTATATGCTGGAACTGCCTTAGAGCGTAAATATTGGTCCTAACGTATATTACAGGGGTCAACAATCCTTACGATTGGCTAATCAGCAGGAAACTATATAAAATAAACTAAAGCATACACTTAATAGATGCTTAGGTTCCTCAGAGACTACACGTGGAGAAACTTTTAATTTCACCCTACAAGCTAAGCGGTTTAAATGTTTATTTCGCGAACATTAAAAGTTTAAGATATAGTCCAGCTTCGGGCGAAAGGCCGAAGGTTTTTGCATCATATGTACACAGTAGGTTTAGATGTTGATACAAGAGCTTACTTTACAGCCGCAACAATGATTATCGCAGTACCAACAGGTATTAAAATCTTCAGCTGGTTAGCAACATTATGGGGAGGTTGGCTTCATTTTGAAACTCCAATGCTTTTCGCATTAGGTTTCTTATTCTTATTCACAGTAGGAGGAGTAACTGGAGTTATTTTAGCCAATGCTGGTATTGATGTTGCAATGCATGATACTTATTATGTTGTAGCGCGGGTGTCAGTTTAATTAGATTTAAAGGTAGTGACTAATATGAATGTTCTTTGCCCCTTCTAAAAACCGGGAAGAAAGTAAAGGGGACCAAGTTATTGTTTTTGGTGCCGCTTCTACTCATTTTAGTACTGGTTTGTCGGTTGGGACCATTGAATTAAAGCAATTATATTACTTTTAGATAAAGTTAGGATTAAAGAAAATAAATAACATTGAAGCAAAAGGTAGGAAGCAGCCCATTTTATTATCATTTCTATTTAGTGCGATAAAATAGGACTTTGTTAGGATTTCATTTAGATGGGAAAAGCCGCAGTGCAGCTGCAATAAAATATTCACCACCTGCTGCAATTCTAATTTATCATTCAATTAAATCTAATAAACGGAGATCATAAATAACAGAGATTTCATATTACGGGGAATTATACTCCAGAAAAGGAATCAATTAAATGGGGAGGCTGCATGCCTCCATAACTCAAAGTGGAAATAGTTATTAAGCAGAGTTGGTTCGTGTCACGAAGGGTATGCCCCTTTTCGGTCGCGAAGGGTAAGCCCCAGAGGAAAAAGCAGGTGGCCTCCGGGACCCTCTTCTTTCCCTGGGGGAAAGAAGAGGTTCCCCTTTTTCCTTCTGGCATTCGGTTTTTTTTCCTTCGCTACTCCGGGCCCCCTTTTTTTGGGTCCGCCTTTTCTTTAGGTCGCTTCTACTCTCACAAACATAAAAAAAAAGAACTTAGTATGAACTTAAAAATAATAAAAACAAAAGAAAAATATTTAATTGATCGTTCTTTTAATAAATATGATCTGAAAGAATATTTATCAAAATTATATGGTTTAAAAGTACAAAAAATAACAACACGTGTTTTAAGAAATGGTTTAAAAAAGGCGGTGTGTTTAATGGTTAAGTAAAAGGTCATTATAGCGGGTACTGGGAATTGAACCCAGATCTTCAGCATGGAAGGCTGATAATTTACCATTAATCTATACCCGCAGTATTATATACTCTAATAGTTTATCAGCAATAAAGCTAATACTCAGGAAAGTCCGGAATAAATTCCACTGTACAACAATAAAAAGTTGGTTAATAGCCAACCAGGTTAACCTGAGGGAAAAAATTAAGGAATAAAGAGCTTGAAATAGATTCAAGGGATCCCTCCCTCGAACAATTAGTACCTCAAGAGAAGTCACTCAAGCAACTAAAAACAATACTTGAAAATCATAAACCCCTAACGGAGAAAAATCTTCAACGTCATTTAAGGATTAACGATTTTAAACTTAATCCTCAGATTAATTTATTGACATGAATAATGACAAAATCCGGCTTAAAGATAAACTATCTATAAACTGGTCGAAGCTATAACTTTATTACCCCTTGATGATCAGCTATGTGTAGTATCTTTAATGGTAATCAACAACATAGCCAAAACGATTTACTCGGTGGGGGGGGGCAACATTATAGGGCCCCCTTATTTACAGGACGAAGTAAAGCGACCTCTTCTTTCCCCCAGGGAAAGAAGGGGTACTAAAAAAAGCAGGTAGCGTATTTTCTTTAATTGTGGGTTATGCTAACCAATTAAAGACTAATAAAACGGAAGCAATAAATAATAACCAACCTAAAGATAAAGGTAAGAAAACTTTCCATCCTAAGCTCATTAATTGATCATAACGGTATCGAGGTAAAGCGGCTCTAACCCAAATAAAAAGGAATAAGATAAATAGAATTTTGATAGCAAACCAAATAGGTCCTGGTATCCAATTAAAAATCAATATTCCGAAAGGTGGTAACCAACCTCCTAAAAATAATAATACCGATAAACTAGACATAATAATTATATTGGCATATTCACCTATAAAGAATAAAGCAAATCCCATAGCAGAATATTCAATATTATAACCAGCTACTAATTCAGCTTCAGCTTCTGGTAAATCAAAAGGATGTCGATTAGTTTCCGCTAATGTTGAAATAAAGAACATTATAAATAACGGAAATAAAGGAATTATAAACCAAATTGATTCTTGTGCTAATACTATTTGACTTAAATTTAATGAACCAACACATAATAAAACATTAATTATTATTAATCCTATAGAAACTTCATAAGAAATCATTTGAGCTGATGATCTTAAAGCTCCTAAAAAGGCATATTTTGAATTACTTGACCAACCTGATGTAATAATCCCATAAACTGACAATGATGAAATAGCTAATAGGTACATAATACCTAAATTTAAATCAGCTAAAACTGCACCTTCATCAAATGGAATAACCGCCCATCCAATTAAACTTAAAATGAATGTTAACATTGGTGCGATTAAGAATATAATAGTATTACCATTATTTGGAATTATTGTTTCTTTTAAAAATAATTTTAGCCCATCTGCTAAGGGTTGTAATAAACCAAAAACTCCAACAACATTTGGTCCAACTCGATATTGCATTGCAGCAATTACTTTTCTTTCCGCCAACGTCAGGTAGGCGACTGCAATTAATAAAGGCACAATAAGAACTAATATTTGGATTAAATAAATTATCATTTACAATTATCCCTTTTATACAAGATGAAAAGTTATAGCTTACCCATTTAAGGGCACAAAATTTTACATGATTAGGCGACTTTCGGGAATCGAACCCGACCCTACAAAACCACAACCTGTTGCTCTACCGTATAAGCTAAAATCGCCAATAATTTAAGCACATATTTAATAAAAGGAATTCTATATACCACCACTGTTGTTCTATACCTAAGTATATAGTGAATACAAATAATAAAAGTTATACTTGACCTATTCTTTTAATAACTTGGACAAGCAAAGCACATTGTCCACACCTTTACATACCACTTTGATGTATTTCATTAAGAGAGCCTAGTGACGGGTAACTGTCTCGCTGGGTTCGGAGAGCACCTGATTAATTTACTTGGGGACCACCCATAATTGATTAGATTGACTCTATACTTCCATTATGTATTATCATTAGGAGCTGTGTTTGCAATCTTTGCAGGATTCTATTATTGGTTTACAAAAATAACTGGATATCATTATAATGAAACATTAGGACAATTACACTTCTGGATCACTTTCGTAGGGGTTAACTTAACATTCTTCCCAATGCACTTCTTAGGATTAAGTGGTATGCCTCGAAGAATTCCAGATTATCCTGATGGATATTTAGCTTGGAATATGTTATCTTCTTGGGGTTCAATGATCTCAGCAATAGGAGTAGTATTATTCTGCTATATTATTTATGATGCATTATCACAAGAACCAACTCCTGTTAAAGACAATGTTTGGTACTCTGTTCCTGAAACATTAACTTTAGAATGGACAATTCCATCACCACCACCATATCATACCTTCGATGAAGTACCAACTGTACGTTCAGTTAAATAAATTTTTTTTATGAAGTTGTTTAAGCGGTGGGGACTATTTCCCACCGCAAGACATTTGTTTTATTTTTTTGTCATATATATACGGTGATAAACAGTAATGACCCTTCATATAATGAAATGAAATAGTTCAGTACTTCGTGGGGGCCCCCCAAATACCGGGCGATAAAAAAAATTCGGCCCACCGAAGGTGGCCGCTTTTTTCTCCCCGAAGGAAAAAAACAGTACGTTTTTTTCCTTCGACCTCTTCTTTCCCCCCCAGGGAAAGAAGAGGGCCTTTTTCCTTCGACCTCTTTTTTCCCTGAGGGAAAAAAGAGGGCGCTTTTTCCTCCTCTTCTTCTTTGGGACGGAAAAAAGGCGGATCCCCAGAGGAAAAAGCAGGTGGCCTCCGGGGAGCCAAAAAAAACGTACTGTTTTTTTTTGTACCCCTTCTTTCCCTGGGGGAAAGAAGAGGTCCTTTTTTATTGGGGACAGCTTCGTTACAAAGTAACGAAGTAGATTGGTGCAGAGAGTCATGGGCCCCCTATTAACTATTAACTACCCCCCCACCAATAAATAGTAATAAATAAGAATAACCAAACAACGTCAACAAAGTGCCAGTACCAAGCAGCAGCTTCAAATCCGAAATGATGTTGTCTAGTAAAATGTTTATAGAATAATCTTAATAAACAAACTGATAAGAAGATTGTTCCGATTAATACATGGAAACCATGGAATCCAGTTGCCATATAGAAAGTTGATCCATAAACTGAATCAGAAATTGTAAAATTTGCTTCAAGATATTCTAAAGCTTGGAAAATAGTAAATATAATCCCTAATGATACAGTTAACATTAAAGAAGTAATAGCTTGTTTTCTTTCACCAGCTACAATACTATGATGTGCCCAAGTAACAGTAACCCCACTTAATAATAAGATTAAAGTATTTAATAAAGGAATATCCCAAGGACTTAACACTTCAATTCCTAATGGTGGCCAAACTGATCCAATTTCAATAGTTGGAGCTAAACTAGAATGGAAGAAAGCCCAGAAGAATGCAAAGAAGAACATTACTTCAGAAGCAATAAATAATATCATACCATAGCGTAAACCTTTTTGTACTGTAAGAGTATGATATCCTTGAATTGAACCTTCTTTTACAATATCGAAGAACCAGTTAAAAACAACATATAATAGGAATAGGAATGATGCTCCTAAAAGGTATTTGCTTCCCACTACCATATTATGGAAATACATTACACCAGACATTGTTAAACATAAAGCAGCGATTGATGCTAAAAGAGGCCAAGGACTTGGATCAACTAAATGGTATGGATGTCTAATATTATTCATTCTTTAATTTCAAAAAAAGAATAGGATAAAGTAATTAAATCTATGTCTTTTAAAGCTTCATCTTTTAAAATAGAAGCATCAACTTGAAATAAAACTGATAATTCTATTGTTTCATTTCCTTTAATACGTTGTTCATCAAAGTGAGAGTGGTTACTCTTAGAATCTGACTGGTTTTTTTCAAAACATCAGGCTCTAATTGGAGCAAAGCGTTTAATATGGACTTTAGATCCAACGGCCTCGTGTTGGCCTCGTTAATAAATGGTCAATGTACGAGGAAAGGCGTGCGACCTTCGGCTCCTCATAGTTTGTCGGATACACACAGCTTGACCAAAATGTTTTAGGGCGTTATAGTTCCCCCTTCTATAGTTCCTAACTAACAGTGTTGGATTTTTAAGTTACGTAGTCACAAGATGCGCATGTCTGTCCCTTAATTAGTAGCAGAGACCCGTTAAAATAATAACACGCTTCGACCGAAGAGGCTAAACGTTCTGTTTTGCCTCCTCTTGGCCGAATATTTGGGGGGAAAAACCGTCCGGGAGCCAAAAAAACGTACTGTTTTTTCCCCGAAAGGAAAAAGGGAACGAGAATGTACCGGAGGAAAAAGCAGGTAGCGGAGGGAAAAGCAGGTAGCTTTTCCATCCGGGAGAAAAAAACGTTCTGTTTTTTTCTCCGCTTTTTCCTCCGGGAGAAAAAAACGTGCTGTTTTTTTCTCCCCGAAGGAAAAAAACAGTACGTTTTTTTCCTTCGACCTCTTCTTTCCCCCCCAGGGAAAGAAGAGGGCCTTTTTCCTTCGGCCTCTTTTTTCCCTGAGGGAAAAAAGAGGGCGCGTTTTCTTAGGTCTTTCTTTGGTCCTTTGTAACTCTTCGTTGGGTCACAGCATTTAACCTAATTAATAGCGCCTATACCCTACCGAATTTTTTAAGATTTTGCTTTTATCTTTGGAGGCTCCTATCCCCCTTGGTGGGTCTGTGCAACGTTGAGCTTGTTTGTCCTTAACATAAAATCCAAGATCATTAACCGCTTGAAGGCTGATTAAAGGTCTTTAACAGGCGATTGTTCTGGTGAATAAATGTACGCACCAAGTTAGTTAAAGATTAAGTCCAGTGCTTTTTTATTAGTTAAGCTACAATAGCGCGTAAGCAAAAACATTGAATTTTATTAAAATAAATTGCGGCTTTAGCTGGAGTTACATTATAAGTTGCAACACCAATTGCAGGCTGATCACTTAAATTTGTTAAAGAATAAAAAGTTAAAGTAGGTGCTGCTCCCTCCCCAACAATTATTTTTACTTCATTAGCCGCCGGTTTAAATATCCAAGGCAAGTTCTCATTTAAATCAGCATTGAATCTTACTGTTATCTCTCGATATAAGGGAGATTTTAAATTTTGTGAATCGATTGAATGAGTTTCGGTGGTTTTGGTTGTTATTTCCCCTATATTGAAGGTTTTAATTGTTCCTCCATAGCCGGTTATTTGACAATATATTCTATAAAGAGGTACTGCTAAATATGATAATCCAAAAATGATAAAAACAATACCTAAAAAATAAAAACCTTTAGACCATGATTCTCCTCGATTATTTTGGCTTCCCAATTTAGAAAGGAACGAAGAAATCATTGTAATTATATATTATGATTTTGAAACTGAAAGGGCATTTAAAACTATACACGGGCTTTTAACAGGCTTTTAACAGGACCTCCTCGACCACGAATATTTGGGGGTTATTAATCCCCTGTTGGGTAAGTTGTTTAGGGACCACCTGCCCCCCCCCCTTCTTATATACAAAATCATCGATTATTAGTATAATAAAATAATAAAAATAACAAAATAAAATGAATTCTCCTATTCCTATTCTTTTAATTATAGCTTTGATTATATGCTTGAACATTTATAAGGAGCATTTAAATATTGATTTTATATTTCTTTTATGCTTATTAGGGTTTGTAGATCTAATCACAGGAAGCTTATCCGTAAATTTATTTATACAACTTTAGTGTCTTTTAAAACTCTTCTAAATTAACAACGATGTGTTCTTATTAACTAACTGGGAAATTAATGTAACTCAGGACGGTAACCTGTTAATGGTGAATACTTAAGTGGTCAAATATCAGTCACCAAGTTGAACCACTAATATCTAACAAGCCTATTAAGATTAGGAATACTCACCCAAGTCGTATCATAAAAAGATCGATTAGAAAGAAGAAGTTGCTTTCTAAGCGAACGAAAAATATTATTCCATACGCTGTTGCTCACGCTTTGTACAAAAATAAGAAAAAAGGGGACGCGAAGCGTGTCTGAGTCGTTTCATTTATCTATTTGTTATGTTTATTTATCAGAATAAATGTTAAAATACGGTGCACAGCTACAATAATCACTCCACAATCTAAAAATAGGCCTTTTATTTAGAAGAGAAAATAAGAACGGGTGTGGGCATGTGCCCCGCAGCACAGATTGATTCAATTACAGTTAAATGAAAGAATCAAATTGGAGGTGTTTGTCTTTGAATGATATTACCCTCTAATAAGAGCTTAGTGCTAATATAAGCATGCTAAGTTCTATATGGGCGATTTGACCTATTCTTTATTTACATTTGGGTGACCCTGGGTTACCAATATTCTATAGGGCTGCTGCTATTTGGGGAAATCATGAAGGATCTATTTATTTATTTTTAGTAATAATAATGTTGTATGGTTCAATAATAACAAAAAAATTGAATCAGAGAACAAAAATACGTTTTAAACATCATCCAATCAATAACAATAGGTCAGAAACAAATGGGTCCACAAATCTTTCCCCCCATCTGCTTTCTCAATTAAGAAATATTAAACCACCTTTACATCAACCAATCGGATTAAAACCTCTACTTTGTTATTTTATTTTATTTATTTTAATGACATCGAATCCGTTTTTACCGATTTATTCATTATTTAGGTTTGGTGGTCCGGGGTTGAATCCCATTCTTCAGGATGTTGGGTTAATTATACACCCGCCTATTCTATATTTAGGATATGTTGGAGCTATTTTTATTTATCTTTTGTATCTATCTGTCGACTCCGAACACATGAAAAATATCCTTCGTACCCGGGGGATAATCCTCGTTCCTCATCCACAACATCAATCAAATAGCAGTAGACAATGGATAATATTACCATCCCCTTTATCATCATTATTTAAACTTCTTGGTGATTTTATAGCAATCCCTTGGATTTTTTTAACAATAGGGATTTTATTAGGTAGTTGGTGGGCTTATTATGAGTTAGGTTGGGGTGGTTGGTGGTTTTGGGATCCTGTTGAAAACCTAGCCTTATTACCTTGGTTATTTATAACTTTAATTTATCATAATAAAGTACTTTATAGACCTAAGAACCGATTTTTATTAGGGACACTATTCCCCTATCTTACATTTATATCCGCCTTATTTGGAACATTTCTTATTCGAATAGGAGTCTTTAATTCCGTTCATTCATTTGCTTCATTAGAAGTTGTAATAACCGGCTTAATTTTTTTAGTATTAATTTTAGTACATTTATCACCTTTTCATTATCGATTATTACTACTAAAGAGGGATAATTGAAGTCCTATCAGTAGGTGTGTGTGTAAGCTCGCTTAAATAATGACACTGCTTATAATACGCTTGGAGGGGATCGAACCCGCAACCTTCAAATTCGAAATCTGATACTCTATCCAATTGAGCTACAAGCGTTTTATTTATGATTGCGAGGGATCAGTCCGGTCGTTACTTCTCGACCGGATCTAATAATCGCCTGTGGTCTCGTTTTCTAAAAATATTTTCTTCCCGAACCAAACATGCAAATTTCTTTACATTTGGCTCTCTAACCCTAAAATAACAAGATCGATATAAAAATCGGCTGTCATTTCTGTATTTAAAGGGGCCCATTGTTGTTGTTGTCGCTCCTCCTCGAAGAAGGTCTAGATTTTTACCATATTTTCCAAATAATTTAGCTATTGTTGTTTTAAATTTTACTGCTAATGTCTTGGCCAAAGAATATAAAAAAATGTGTTGGATTGAATTTAAATCCTTTTTATCTATTGATGAAATTAGACTTAAATAATAATCTAGAACTGTGTTAAGGTACCTATTATATTTAATTATTATTTCTGGAACCTCTAAATGAACCCATTTACCATTATGAGTAGGTCGTCCCAATCTATCACAAAAACCTAATCTGTTCAGATATGCAATTAATGGTTTTATTGGAATTGAAATTAATAGAGATCCATCTGAGCCAAATTCCCAATTAACTCCAAAATAGACCAGCGGGTATCCACTTGATTCTATGCTTTTTAGAATTGGATAAGGACTAAGACCATTTTTTATTATTAATTGCTTTAAATATAAAATGTCTTGATCAATATTAGATGTATAATCGCTTCGATTGTCGGGTCCTTCTCGGGTCGTTATAGCAATCCAATAATCTAAATATCTGAATATTTGAATTCCTGGTTTTACCTCATCTACAAAAGATTTAAAATAAAGATTGCATAAGGTTTCTGATAAAATATGACCTTCTATTGTTGTTTCTGTATAATTGAATTTACAATATCCTGCGTCTATTGCCCCAAATATACACTTTTGTAAAAGATATAAATCAAATGGACTTTTAACGTAATCTTGCAAAACAGTGCTAAAATCTATTTTCTTAAAGTCCAATTCATTTAATTGACCATATGGAAGGGTATTATAAGCACAGATTATTTTTTTAATGCCCACACGTTGTTTAATTTCTTTAATTATTGACCAATTATCTATGTAGTGGTCCCTTTCTAACATAATGAGCAGCCTAATAGTTTCTAAAATTATTCTATCATATGGATGCCCAGAATAATAAAATGAAGGACAATGAACCTTTGATCCTGATTTAAAAGGTTTTCCTACTATAAGACTCCCCTTTAAAATTGAGTCTTTTAACTTGATTAAATATAAATCATCAACAACTCCGTAATGAGGGTTTATTTTATAATGAATTTCTTTTAAAAATTGTAAATCGCTAAAATATTTAAGTAGCATTGTTACATATGGTAATCGAAATAAGCTCCCAATCTTGTTATTAATTAAAGGATCTATAAATTTTATATTATTCTTCCGACTTATATCAGTCGGCAAAAAAAGTTTGTTTTGAGTTTTAAACGCTCATTATAGGTTGTTGTTTTTATTAAGAGCTATAATAATGGGAGTATTAACCTATCCCAAATCATAATACCACGAAGATCTTCGAATATTTGGGGGCTCAAAGAAGAGCTTTGACCCTAAATATACTCGACCAAAAAAAAGGTCGACTTTCCTTTGAAAAAGGGAAGTCACGAAGTTCTTCGTTGAAGTTAGGGCTGAGTAGCAAAATATCACAATTCAATTCTGCGTCAGTTATTTGCCCTATTAAGGCTTTAATTCTTGAAGATATTTATTTTGATCCATTTTTTTAAATAATAATCAAATCAATCTTTAACCATGATGAGCAAAAATGGGGCACCTATCCCCCTTAATTGATTCAAAGTTAAAATCAGATAGACTTTCGCCCGAACTAATTTATGAATCAGAGGTCGATTATTTCAAAACAATACAAATTCACACTAGCTCCAATACCATTGACGTCCAATTGCTTTTACTGTAATTGAAGGGTCAATTGTTTCATCCATACCATAAAGTAAAGCAAATGAAGGAATTGCAATCCAAGCTAATATTAAACTAGGAATAATAGTCCAAATAATTTCAATAACAGCTCCATGAGAAGGGGCTGTTTCTGCAGCTGGATCTAACGCAACAATTTTTTTTAAAGGATGTGAAGAATTATGTCCAAAACCTTTAATTATGACTATTAACATATAAAGAATAAAAGTTAAAATTGCAATAAGAACCCACATAATATTATTATGTAAGTCTACTATTCCTTCCATTATTGGGGTTGCTGAATCTTGAAATAAAAGTTGCCAAGATTGAGCGGCATCACATTTAATGATCATTATTATAACAACTCTAAAAAAATAGGGTCTTGACTAACAGGTACACCGACTATGGCACAGAACTTCGTACTAAACAAAGAACTTACCTGTTTCGCTGCTCTCCAGATTGGAATCGAACCAATTACCATATAGTTAACAGCTATATGCTCTACCAATGAGCTACTGGAGAATTATCAAAAGGGCGTAAGCCCGAAGTAAAAAAACCGAATGTCGAAGGAAAAAGGCCCTGGGGGGAAAAAGAGGTCGAAGCGGAGAAAAAAGCAGGTGGCTTTTACCTCCGGGAGAAAAAAACGTACTGTTTTTTCCTCGTTTTTTTCCTTCGGTACGAAAAAAACGTACTGTTTTTTCCTCGTTTTTTTTCTTAGGTCCCCCTTTTTTTGGTCGCCTTTTTACTTATAATATGGTTTACCTTTGCTTTCTTCGTATGCTTCACTTATGGTGAGGAGCTATAAAACGTCATTTCATGTGGAAGGGTACCGGATCAACTTTTTTCCACCTTCTGGCAGTAAAAGTTTCATAATTAGACATTGACTACTCGAGTTCGGAATGGGATCGTGTTTATCTAAAAAGATACGGCACCCTTCAGCAAACATAAAAAAAATAAGAAGAATAAAGATGTCTAGAAGGAAAAAGCCGCTTCGATCTGTTTTTCTTGGTCTAATGGTTTCGGCCACCTTTTTTAATTATAGACCGAGTTTTATTCAACTTTGTTGAAGGAAAACTTTGTACACTTGACCGAATATGACAAAATTGTAGTGAAATGAGCAAGATTAGTACTAGTTAGCTTAACATATTACCATGCTTAAACACCTAGCCTATCAACGTGGTGATCTTCCACAGCTCTATGAGAATTTCTCTTGAGGGCTGATTCCCACTTAGATATTTTCAGTGGTTATCTTATTGAAACGTAGCTACCCAGCGATGCTCTTGGTTGAACAACTGGAACACCATAGGTTTCACCTTTTCGGTCCTCTCGTACAAGAATTAGGGCCTCTCAATTCTCTGTAAGTGATAGATAGGGACCAAACTGTCTCACGACGTTTTAAACTCAGCTCACGTACCGCTTTAATTGGCGAACAGCCAAACCCTTGAGAGCTTCTGCACCCTCAGGATGCGATGAGCCAACATCGAGGTGCCAAACGATCACGGCGATATGGACTCTAGATGATCATTAGCCTGTTATCCCTAGCGTACCTTTTATCCGATAAGCGATAACCTTTCCACAAAGAATTATCGGATCACTATGACCGACCTAAAAAAGATCTCTGTTCGACTGGTAAGTCTTACAGTCAAGTAAACATATACCATTGCGCTCTACAAATGGTTTCCATCCATTTTGAGTTTACCTTTGTACTGCTCCGTTACCTTTTGGGAGCAATTCGCCCCAAACAAACTACCCACCAAAGATTTTCCTGGACGTCATTTCGACCAGTGAGATAAAAAATCCTAAAAGGATGGTCTTTCACCTTAAGTTTCAATAAAGGGCCGAAACCCTGATTTCATAAACTACCATCTAGCCTACTCATTTTGGATTTTTTTTCAATCTTAAGTTATAGTAAAGGTGCATAGGGTCTTTCCGTCTTATCACTTTTTATACCGCATCTGCACGGCAAATTCAATTTCACTGAGTCTGATGTAGAGACAGTGGGGCACTCGTGACGTCATTCAAGCGGGTCACTAATTAGGTGACAAGGGATTACGCTACCTTAGGACCATTATGGTTATGGCCGCCGTTTCTCAGGGCTTAATTTCTGGGCGAATACCCATCGATTTGACCTTCTGAGGCCGGGCAGACGTCAGTCCTTCTACTTCGAAAATTCTTCTTAGCAAAGACCTGTGTTTTTAGTAAACAGTCGGTACCCCCATTTATGTGCCACGACCGAGCGAAAACCCAGTCGCACCCTTTCTCCCGAAGTTACAGGGTAAATTTGCCGAGTTCCTTTACATCAGTTGTCTCAATCACCTTAGTATATTCTACCTGTTAACCCGAGTCGGTTTGGAGTACGGTTTATTACTTTTAAGTTTTTTCCTGTAAAAATCTGTTAAAGTGCACCTTACCATATTATACACATTTTTTTAAGATTTTTAGTCACTATAAAAGTTTAATTTCCCATTATTTTTGATTACTTAGGGGCCGACTTACTCGATTCGGATTATCCTATAATCGAAACCCTTTAACTTTCGGTGACAACGTTTTTCACGCTGTTTATGTTACTCATGTCAGCATTCTCTCTTCAAAGATCTCCAGATCAGGACGACCTGACCCTTCATTGAATTTGAATGTTCCGCTACCACTTGCCCTCTGCGGGCAAGTTCGTAACTTCGGAATAAATCTTAGTTCCTCTATATTTTCGGTGCTTTTTAATTTTGGCTAGTGAGCTATTACGCTTTCTTTAATGGATGGCTGCTTCCAAGCCCACCTCCTAGCTGTCTACATTAAAAAACTCCCTTTTCCACTTAGATTATTTTTGGATCCTTAGTTATCGATCTGGGCTGTTTCCCTCTTGACAATGGACCTTATCGCTCACTGTCTGACTCTAAAATATTGGTTTTTAGTATTCTGAGTTTGAATGAATTTAAAGGACCATAAGCCCCCTAAGTTTCAATCAGTGCTTTACCCCTAATAACGTTCATTTTAGGCTCTACCTAGATAGATTTCGCGGATTACCAGCTATCTCCAAGTTTGATTGGTCTTTCGCCCCTAATCACAAATCATCCCACTATTTTGCAACATAGACGGGTTCGGTCCTCCGGCCTGTTTTACCAGACTTTCAACCTGTTCATGATTAGATCACTTGGTTTCGGGTCTCAAAAATATAACTTTTACATCTTTTTAAGTTTATGCCTTCCTATTTTATTAAGTTAGACTTGCTATATTTAAGAAGTTGCTGACCCATTATGCAAAAGGTACGTCGGTAGGATAAACTCCCTTCGACTGCTTAATAGCATTCAATTTCAGGTTCTTTTCACTTGGGTTTTACCCATTCTTTTCACCTTTCCTTCACAGTACTTGTTCTCTATCGATCCTTTATTCATTATTAGCCTTTAAGGGTGGTCCCTTAATCTTCGAACAAAATTTCACGTGGTTTGTTCTACTCAAGTGACTCTCTTTTTAACCAGGAATTATGAAATTCCTTTATTATTCCCTTTATTTACAGGACTATCACCTTCTTTGGTCGGACTTTCCAGTCGGTTCAATTGGGAATATGTTATTTTGGGCTATTCCAGGTTCGCTCGCCACTATTACTGGAATCTCGGTTGATTTCTTTTCCTCTAGGTACTTAGATGTTTCAGTTCCCTAGGTAAGATAAGCGTATTTTTTCAGTTTTTACTTCGAGGAGACTCATGGATCAAAGGATTTTTGCCTACCCATGATTTTCGGCATTTAACCGTCCACTATGAATAAAGATCTAGACATCCATTAAATGCTAATTTAACACTACAATTATAAGACATATTCAGTAAATTATACTTTCTTATTATACTATTTAATTTTCGGTTATGTAACAATAAGTACCATTGAGGTACGTTTATCCCTTATGAGAATCGAACTCATATTTTCACCGTGAAAGAGTGATGTCCTAACCTTTAGACGAAAGGGACATTTTTGGGGCAGCAGGATTCGAACCTACGAATCTCGATATCAAAAACCGAAGCCTTGCCACTTGGCTATGCCCCAATGAAGTGTTAACGAAGTGTACTTTGTGTTATTATTTACAGTACGAGATGGCTAAAGCTCTGCTTTGACTACCAAATAGTCTGTCAAGTGAAGCTGATTATGGATGGAGTATATAAGATTTACTTATACGGGCTTATAACTCAGCGGTAGAGTAAACGCTTGATAAGCGTTAAGTCGATAGTTCAAATCTATCTAAGCCCAGGTCTATTTTTGGGGTTTTACTCCGTGAAGCGTACAAAGTCAAGCGCTGCGTATTATATACACAAGGTTTGAATAAAAGTTGAGTATAAAAAGACGACCCCCTTCTTTCCCTGGGGGAAAGAAGCGACCTCTTTTTTCCCTCAGGGAAAAAAGAGGGCGCTTTTTCCTTCGGGAGGAAAAAAGTAGTAACGGAGGTAATAAAAAAATAAAATGCTTAAAGAACATTATGAGAAAAATGTAAAAATAAGTTTAATTTCAAGGTTTCGTTTTAAAAATATTAATTTAATTCCAAAGATCAGTAAAGTAGTTTTACACTCAACAGGAACAATTGAACCAAATTTAGGATTAGAATTAATTTCAGGTCAAAAGGCAATTATTACTAGAGCTCATAAATCTAATGCTGGATTTAAAATTAGACAAAATCAGATTTTAGGAGCTAAAGTTACATTAAGAAAACATACAGCATACCATTTTTTAGATCGATTTGTAATAGCCATTTTACCAAATTTATTAAGTCAGAATGGATCACTCATTTTTAAACAGAGAGATAGCTCATTAACAATTCAATGTAAACCTGATTTATTTAATCCAGAAATAAGTGTAAGTGGTTTAGCTTTTAAATCTGTTGATGTTGCGGTCGTGACTACCGGATCAACAAATATACAAACTGCGGCATTATTAAACGCTGCTACTATACCTTCAATTGTTAATAATGGGGGCGCAGCCCCCCTAGACGGACTTCTATTAACATCCAAGAGTTGAAGCGTCCCTAAGAAAAAAGGACCTGGGGGAAAAAGAGGTCGAAGGAAAACTTTTATATAAAAATATAAAGCTGATCATGATGAACCTGTGTCTTAGCTTATATAAAAGGGTCCGCCAGTCCGTCCCAAACAATAACATGTTTATTATGCGGATATGTATAATGGGTATCCATTTATTGACCCCAAATATAAAATATTCGCGGACCACGAACGAAGAAAAAAAAACCGAAAGTCGAAAGTAAAAGGACCTCTTCTTTCCCTGGGGGGAAAGAAGAGGCCCTCTTTCTCCCTCAGGGAGAAAGAGGTCAAGAAGGTAAAAGGGGAGCCTCTTCTTTTCCCTGGGGAAAAGAAGCGCCCTCTTTTTTCCCTCAGGGAAAAAAGAGGTCGAAGGAAAAAGCGCCCTCTTTTTTCCCTCAGGGAAAAAAGAGGTCGGAGGAAAAAGCGGAGCCAAAAAAACAGAACGTTTTTTTCTCCCGGATGGAAAAGCTACCTGCTTTTCCCTCCGCTACCTGCTTTTCCCTCCGCTACCTGCTTTTACCTCCGCCACCTGCTTTTTCCTCTGGGGTCGCCTTTTTTGCCTTCGTCTTTAATTATCGGATGGTTTTTGACCTGATAAAGAGTCCCATGGACTAATAAAATCAAAAGTTCGATATTCTTGAGTTAATTCTAAAGGTTCAGCTACAATTCGTTTAACTTCATCATCATATCGAATTTCAGTAAATCCAGTTACAGGGAAATCTTTTCTTAAAGGATGACCTTGGAAACCATAATCTGTTAAAATTCTACGAAGATCTTTATTATCTTTGAAGATGATTCCGAATAAATCATAAACTTCTCTTTCGTACCAACCAGCTGCATTAAAAATTTTAGTAACTGATGGAACAAAAGTTAATTCATCTACCTTAATTTTAACAGTAATTCTCTTATTAAATCTAATACTTAATAATTGATATACAACTTCAAATCTTTCTTTTCGATCTGGGTAATCTACAGCAGTAATATCGATTAAGGATTTAAATTGACATAATGTATGTTTTTGAAGATAGAAAATTAAATATTCTAAGGCTCCTTCGCCCTCGTGATTTTTTATATTGATATACATATGGGTATTTCTTTTTTTTAATCGTTTAGGGGGTGCCGGCTTTCTTCCCCATCCCCCCCCCATCTCCCGAAAAATCGATATTATTTTCTATACCAAATAGTAGTAGTTTTTGTTTGTTTTATTTTTTTTTGTAATTGTAATATACCATATAATAAGGCTTCCGCTGTTGGTGGACAACCTGGTACATAAATGTCTACTGGAACGATTCTATCACAACCTCTTACTACTGAATAAGAATAATGATAATAACCTCCTCCATTAGCACAACTACCCATTGAAATTACCCATCTAGGTTCAGACATTTGGTCATAAACTTTTCTTAAAGCTGGAGCCATTTTATTAGTTAAAGTTCCAGCTACTATCATAACATCGGATTGTCTTGGACTAGCTCTAAAAACTATACCAAATCTGTCCAGATCATATCTGCTACTTGCAGTGTGCATCATTTCAACAGCACAACAAGCTAACCCAAAAGTCATAGGCCATAGTGATCCTGCTTTAGCCCAATTTATTAATTGATCTATTGTGGATACAATAAACCCTTCTTCTTGTTTTCTTATTCCCATTCTAATGCTCCTTTTTTCCACTCATAAAGAAAACCTATTGTTAATATTAATAAAAATATAAACATTGATAAATAACCCGGCCATGTAATCCATTTTAAACTAACGGCCCAAGGAAATAAAAAACTGATTTCTAAATCAAAAATAATAAAAAGAAATTGAGATAGTTATTCTCTAAAAACCGTACAAGCAGAATTATCCGCATACGGCTTATACAGGAGGGACCAACCCCCGATCATTACTTCAAGGTATTAACCAATATTACTAATAATCGGTCAAATTTTTGATCACCAATTTTTAAACAATGTAACTACAAGAAGTACCATTATAAGTTTGTCATTTGAATGGTTTAGTAGCAAATCACATTCTGATTTGGCGGTAGGGGGAATATTTTATTTATTTTGATCTATTCTCCTGATTGTCTTATCAAAGATATAAGCTATAACTTTTTATGCGGGAAAAACCCGGTTGAACCATCATTTATAAGTAAATATAGACCCTAAACATGTAAATAAATCGCGATTTTTATATTCACATGATACGCGGTCGCTCACGCTTTACTTGATAATGGAGCACCCCTACCTTTTTTTTTACCGCCCCTTTTTGATTATGACTTTGGGCTGCTCCCTAAACTTTTGGTACATAATTTTAATCTTGTTAAACCTTACCAAGTTTGGCAATAGACTGCCGATCAATCTATTGTTAGTAAGTGTGGAGTTCTATTTAACACCCTTTATTATACAATAGTTTAAGTAAATCGCTTTGCCTAAATAGTAGTTTAGTGTGCCGACGCCTTAATATTTTATACTATTAATCTTTAAAATACGCTGTTGCTTAAAGATACTAACATGTGTATGAAAGTCAAAGTGTATAAAAAGAGGTCGAGAAGCCCCCAGGGAAAGAAGAGGCTCCGCTTTTACCTCCGGAAGCCAAAAAAACGTACTGTTTTTTTATGTTTCTAAGGCCTTATAGTTCAGTTGGTTAGAACATACCACTCATAATGGTAATGTCGGAGGATCGTGCCCTCCTAAGGCTAAATTTAAAAAAGTTGGATCGAAAATTTGGGTTAGAGCCGCTTTACCCTAAATATACTAGACCAAAAAAAAAGCGGTCAGCGGCTCGGAGCCCCGGGAGGTAAAAGCAGGTGGCTTTTACCTCCGGGGACAAAAAAAACGTACTGTTTTTTTTTGTACCCCTTCTTTCCCCCAGGGAAAGAAGAGGTCGCGACCTTTTTTTTTCGGTCGACTGCGTACATACAATAAAAAGCTTATGAAAACACTGTTGTCTTCTCCTCTTCACATTCACTCTTATTCTGTAACGTTAGAAGGCTGGTCTCATACACCTTACGGTGCAACTGAAAATAACGTACTTCCTAAAAAAATTAAACGATTTACAGTTTTAAGAAGCCCACATATTGATAAAAAATCTAGAGATCAATTTGAACAAAAAATAAGAAAAAATTCAATAATAATGGTTAATCATAATAGGGTTAAAACCAAAGTAACAGCAGCAGATACTATCCCTCAATCAGGTACAAACGCTCATAATCAAATTAATGGACAGGAAACATCTCCATCATTAATCAAAGGTGTGATCCATCCAACATTAATACTTGATCAAGGTTCATTAGAAAAGTTACCAGTAGGAGTTCGTATTCGTCTTGATTTGACAGAAATTCGCTTCGCTTGATCGAATATTTTATATTTTATATTTTATATTTGGGGGGGTGGGTAATAATACTTACCAATAACGGAGTATAAAAAGACGACCTCTTACCTTCCTTACGGAATAAAGAGGTCGTCTTTTTTCGTCCCTAAGAAAAAAAAAAGGCGGATAAAAAAGGCGGAGCCCAAAGAAGATCTTCTTTGGGACGGAAAAAAGGCGGATCCCCAGAGGAAAAAGCAGGTGGCTTTTACCTCCGGGGACAAAAAAAAACGTACTGTTTTTTTTTGTACCCCTTCTTTCCCCCCAGGGAAAGAAGAGGTCGGTTTGTCCTTCGTAGAACTTTGTTCGGTCTAGAAGGAGGCGGACCACTTGTTTTTTTTAATGTGCGTCAACCTGACGTAAAATGATACCCTAAATAACTTAATATAACAATGGGTCAAAAAGTAAATCCAATAATTTTTCGAAATAAACTTCTTACTTGGTATAGTTTAAAACATTTTGATAAACTATTACACGAGGACTTACAAATAATAAAATATATTGAAACAAGGTGTAAAATAAATAATTTATATTTAAAGGATTGTCAAATAAATAGGGGAGCAAGACTTTGTATAGTAAAATTACAAATATGGAGTGATGGTGTAAGTATGCCAATGGTTACAGCACTTCGTCTTCATATATCAAAATTTATTGAAAATTTAACTAAATCAAAGCTTTGTCTTATTATAAATTTTTTAGATGGCTTTGGATCATCAGTGGGAGCCAAAACCTTAGCTGAATTAATAGCCAAAAGAATAGAAAAGAAAACTCAATCTCCATTTAAAGATGTAGCAGCATTAATATCTGAATTTGTTAAATCTTCATCTCCATTAAAAGGTTTAAAAATCTTATGTTCAGGTAGATTAAATGGTGCAGAGATGGCAAAAACCCAAATAATAAAAATAGGTAGAATTCCATTACAAACAATCAGTGCTAAAGTAAATTATGGTTTTGCTAAGGCGCACACAAAATTTGGAGTAATAGGAATCAAAGTTTGGATAAATTAAAAGTACTGCATATGCTACAACCAAGAAAAGTTAAATATAGAAAAGTTCAAAAAGGAAAAATAGGTAAAGGAATAAAAGAAGATTTCTTATGTTATGGTTCATTTGGATTAAGAGCCTTAGAATATGGACGAATAACTGCTAAACAAATAGAATCAGCCCTAAAAGCAATTAATAAAGAAATTAAAAAACAGGGATATGGTCGATTAGCACAAGTTTGGATTAGAATATTCCCACATACACCAGTTACTGAAAAACCTACAGAAGTTAGGATGGGAAAAGGTAAAGGTGTTCCAAGTTATTGGGTTGCAAAAGTTAAACCAGGTCAGATATTATTTGAAGTCTCACTAGGTACAACAATTGATAGTAACAAAAATAGTAACCAAGCGAGTCATTATGTGTTGGTTAAAAGCCTTTTAAAAAAAGGTAAAATTAAATTACCAATTAATACAATCGCTACTCCCAGCCTTAATTAATTATATACTATTATGATTTTAAAAAATACTAGAGTTAAAATATCAGATAATAGTGGTGGAAAACTAGCAGAAACAATAAAAGTCACTGGAAAATACGCCACAATTGGAGACGTTATTGTAGTTAGTGTTAAAAATGCGATCCCTGGAAAAGTAGGTACAAGACCAACTGTAAAAAAAGGAGAAGTTCATTATGGTGTTGTTATTCGAACTAAAAAAGAAATAATTAGACCAGATGGTTCAAAAATAAGTTTCGGGGATAATGCTATAACTATTATTAAAGAAAACGGTCAACCTTTAGCAACAAGAATATTTGGTCCAATTACACACGAATTAAGAAAAAATCATATAAAATTACTTGCTCTAACAAATGAGAGAATAAAGTAGACCAAAAAAGGACCTAAGAAAAAAAACGAACTGTTTTTTTGGGAACGGAAAAAAGGGAGGTACCCCCCAGAGGAAAAAGCAGGTGGCCTCCGGGGACCCTCTTCTTTTCCCCAGGGAAAAGAAGAGGCTCCGCCTTTATTTGGTCACGTTTTTTTCTTCGTGGAAAGTTTTAATTTTCCACGAAGAAGTCTCAAGTGGATGCCGGTAGTGTTTAAATAAAAGCTTCAGGTGGTGGTTTTTATTCTGGTGGTTATTGATCGATGAGGTTGATTTCCGGCTACGCCTTAACCTTGGGATTATAAAGGGAGACAAGGGACTTCCAGTCTGGGCAGAGGTCCGGATCAGAACCGTAAAATATTAAAGCATAGGCGATCCTCTCACATCACAGTAATCAAGCCCCAGAAAGTTGTTAGCTTACGCAGTGCTAACTTCAACTTTGTTGTTGAATAACTCTTTGTTGAAAACGAAGTACTATTTTTAATTAGTAAAATAATGAATAGTTTATTATTAACAGAAATATTAGGAGGACTATATGGGACTCTAGTAGCCCTATTTAGACCAAGTGTTACTTTAAATTATCCTTTTGAAAAAGGCCCATTAAGTCCAAGATTTAGAGGAGAACATGTATTAAGACGATATGATAATGGTGAAGAACGTTGTATTGCTTGTAAATTATGTGAGGCTATTTGTCCTGCTCAAGCAATAACAATTGAAACATTAATTAGAGAAGATGGTAGTCGTAGAACTATAAAATATGATATTGATATGACTAAATGTATTTATTGTGGATTTTGCCAAGAAGCTTGTCCAGTAGATGCAATAGTAGAAGGTCCAAATTTTGAATATTCTACTCAAACAAGAGAAGAATTATTATATAGCAAAGAAAAATTATTAGATAATGGAAATAAATGGGAATGGCTTCGACGTTATAATCGAAATACAGGTTCGCATTAACCTTAACTAATAGGCCTATTCATCTTTTCAATAAATGAAACGCTAGACCTCTTTACTTCCTTACGGAATAAAGAGGTCTAGAAGGAAAAGTCGACTTTCGGTTTTTTTCCTTCGTTACTAGGGGGGATTAATTACCAGATAAATGTATATAGAGGGGCTTATTTCCCCCAAAAACCGGTCGATAAAAATATTCGGTCGATCGACCGAACAAATCCCGAATAAATCCCGAATAAATACCAAATAAAGGTCGACCAATAAAAACGAAGGAAAAGGTCGACCAAAAAAAGGGGGGGCCTTTTTTATTTCTTCGTAGTCCTTTGTAGCGAGTGTATAGCTCAGTGGTAGAGCAACAACCTTTTAAGTTGAAGGTCCTGGGTTCAAGTCCCAGTACACTCATACCCGAAGGAAAAAGGGGACCTCTTTTTCCCCCCAGGGCCTTTTTCTCCCTCTGACAACTTTGTTGAAGCTCCCCCCCTTATGTTTCCTTATTATATTGGAGTATAAAAGGTGGTCTGTGGATAGTCATCCTGAAAGAGGCGACCCCAGTAAAAAAAAAATAACGAAATGATCCAAAGTCGTAACAACGTCGTAATAACAACATTGGATAAATATAATGGACTCCGAGTAAAAGGTCCATTAGGCGAATTAAGATTACAACTCCCAAAAGGAAATCCTACTAGTTTAATAAATCAAATGATTCATGGTGTTACTTTAGGACATTTAGTTATATTAAAAATTGTAGGGATATTTTATAAAGTAAGTAAACAAAATGGAGCCCTATACTTTAAATTAGGATATAGTCATGGAATCGAATATACAATTCCAGCCAATATTGAAATAACAATTGGAATGGAAGGAGGTTCAATAGTTTTAAATATTTTTGGAATAAATTTAGTAGAAGTAACAAAAGTAGCAGCTGAACTTAAAAAATTAAAACCAGTTGATCGTTATAAAGGTCAAGGTATTAGATATTTAATGGAAAATCCAGTTCAAGTGCAAAAAACTAAGAAGAAATAAAAGTAAACAATGAATATTTTAGGTCGAGAAGTTAATGGTCAATTATATATAGCCTTAACTAAAATATATGGAATTGGTGTAACAAGAAGTAAAAAAATTTGCTCAGATTTAGGATTAGATCCGGTGTTAAGATTAAAAACAAAAGATCCTAAAACAGTCCAAGAAATAATAGCAAAAATCTCAAAATATCTTGAAACACATCCAACTTGGATAATAGGTCAAGAATTAAAACAAATGGTAAGATCTAATATTGAAAGATTGAAAAAAATTAAATGTTATAGAGGTTTAAGACACATTAAAAAATTACCAGTACATGGTCAAAGAACTCATAGTAATGCTAAAACTTGTAAACGAATAACAATATGATTTCTGATTTTTTTACTGAACATTATGTTTATATTAAATCAACATATAATAATACAATAATAACCTTAACAAATAAAAAAGGAGATACATTAGTTTGGTGTTCTGCTGGAATGGTGTCATCAACAAAAAATAAAAGATCAACAACATATGGAGCACAATTAGCCGCAGAAAAAGTTGCTGCTGCCGCTATAAGTAGATCAATTGATCGGGTTCAAATAAAAGTTCAAGGATTTGGAAATGGACGAGAAGTAGCTATACGCTCTTTACAAAACAAAGGTTTAACAATTACTATTATTCACGATATAACTCCAATCCCACATAATGGTTGTAGACCATCTAAACGACGACGAGTATAAAAAAAGAAAAATAAATTGATGAATCTTTTAGAAGTTAAAAATTTTACAATTAATTTTGGACCACAACATCCAGCTGCAGTGTGATCATTTTTAATTTCCATAGGAAGAAAATTCAAAACTAACCTGTTAGAAATAAAATTTCATGAATTGGTTCGCTTGAAGTTATAATAAAAAAAGCACTGTGTAAGCCCCCCTAACCACTCAATGAAATAAAAACTAAAGGGACAATAACCTGTTTTGAATTAAGAACAAAAAAGGTGATAAGCTAAATTATGGTTTAGAAGTCAAAAAAAAATTATGCCCCTCGGTTAAAATTAGTAAGTGCAGCTATTAATTTTGATGCTTAATGTGAGGGGGATCACCACCTATATTTGTTATTAATATTTACTTGGGAATTAAATTGAAATGTTGTATTTATTAATCCCTAGCATAAATGAATACAAACGAATTAAATAAATAATGAATCTAGGGTTTATAATCGACCTTATAACGTCTTATATTTATAGGAGTTAATAAACATCATTATTACAAAAACGTTGGTCAAATGCCAGCGTAATTTTAATAAATAATTGGGAGCGAATCGTCATTAACTACCCAACTTTTTATTTTAAAGCCTGATGTTAAGAAATTAACTTGTCAGGTTTGGGAAGGGGTAAAAACCACCCACTTCATCATGGAGTATTACGATTAATATTAGAATTAAATGGAGAAGTTGTTATTAGAGCAGACCCTCATATTGGTTTATTACATCGAGGAACAGAAAAATTAATTGAAACTAAAAATTATATTCAAGCTTTACCTTACTTTGATAGACTAGATTATGTATCAATGATGGCTCAAGAACATTGTTATTCTTTAGCTGTGGAAAAGCTATTAGGCTGTGAAGTACCATTAAGAGCAAAATATATTCGAGTATTATTTGATGAAATAACACGAATATTAAATCATTTATTAGCTGTTTCTTGTCATGCTTTAGATGTTGGTGCTATGACTCCATTATTATGGGCATTTGAAGAACGGGAAAAATTAATGGAATTCTATGAGCGAGTTTCAGGGGCTCGATTACACGCAGCTTATATTAGACCAGGTGGAGTTGCTCAAGATTTACCTATTGGATTATTAGATGATATTTATGCATTTATTAATCATTTTGCTGATGGAAGCAATTCTTCAACACTGGATGAAATCGAAGACTTATTAACAACTAATAGAATTTGGAAACAAAGATTAGTTGATATAGGAATAGTATCTGCTGCCGATGCTCTTAATTGGGGATTTTCTGGTGTGATGTTAAGAGGTTCAGGAATACCTTGGGATATCCGAAAAAATGAACCATACGAAGTTTATGATAAATTAGATTTCGATATCGCAGTAGGTAAAAATGGAGATTGCTATGATCGATATTTAATAAGAGTATTCGAAATGAGACAAAGTGTTAGAATTATTCAACAAGTTTTAAATCAAATTGTTGATGGGCCGGTTAAAGTTGATGATTATAAAATTGTTCCTCCAAGTAGACAAGAAATGAAATCTAATATGGAAGCTTTAATTCATCATTTTAAACATTTTACTGAAGGAATAAGTTCAATAGGTAGAGGAGAAACTTATACAGCAATAGAAGCTCCTAAAGGAGAATTTGGAGTATACCTTGTTTCTGATGGTTCTAATAAACCATATCGATGCAAAATAAGAACTCCAGGATTTGCTCATTTACAAGGATTAAATTTCATGTCAAAAGGGCATATGATTGCTGATGTAGTTACTATAATCGGGACTCAAGATATAGTTTTCGGCGAAATTGATCGCTAATATTTAAATATAAAAAAAAATAAAAAATGAGTGTACCTAAAAAAAAAGTTAGCTTTAGAAGAAGAGCTTTAAAACGAAAATTAAGATTTTCTCAAGCTGAGCGAATTTTATCTAATTATGGTCCCTGCGAGCGAAGTGTCGGGCCAAAACAAATGATCAAAAGACGACATCACTTAAATGGGTAAGCTATATTAAAACAGTAAACTTTGAACTGGGATGTTTAGGGGGGGGGCCCTTGCCCCCCCCACCCCGTTATTGTCAACTGTTTCGGACTATTAATCAATCGGGAATGAAATGACAGCATTTCGTGTTTGGAAAGATTTGAACTTTCTACCTTCAGATTCGCAATCTGACGCTCAATCCAATTAAGCTTCAAACACTTTAGGTCTTCATACTCAATAAGCATCCATTTAAAATTCGGGTGCAAAGAGGGTGGAGGGGGTCCAGCCCCCTCTTATCGCACTTAAAAAAGAATGATCACAATTCAGTGTATCATCACCCTCCTTTTTTTAAATTATATAGGTCATATCGTCCTATTTTTAAATTTAATATTGCAATTCTGAGTTCAATAGACACAGTCAAAAGAGTTAGTGCTAAAAGTCCCAGATAAATCAATATAACAGAAGAAAACATTTCAGGAGCAATAGTAAAATGTTTAAATGTTGAGGGTTGATGTAAACTATTCCACCAATCAACTGAATATTTTATTATAGGAAGATTTATTGAGCCTAAAAAAATAAGTCCTAACTGTATTTTTTCTGACTGACTAAATAATATTGCAATATAAATAATACTCAATATAAACATTGTAGTTAATCTACTATCCCAAACCCAATAAGATCCCCAAATTGGTTTTGCCCAAAGTGATCCTGTTATTAAAGTTAATATTGAAAATACCGTACCTACACCGGTAATTGTTTTAATAAAAATTAAATAAATAGGATTCTTTTTTATTAAATAAGTAATAGCTAATACCAACATTATAGCGAATAACTGTAAAGCTAACCAAGCACACGGTACATGACAATATATAATTTTAAAAAAGTCATCTTGTTGAAAATCAGATTCAATATAAGTTGTTAATAAATAACCTCCTGAAATAAGTAAAATTAAAAAATAAGTACTTAATGTCCAAATGGGATAAGATCTTGTAGTATATAAAATATGATTAGTATTCATTAATTTTTTGAAAGCCGGTCATTCAGACCTCAAATACCAACGTCTTGAAACGAACTTATCAACCTAAATTATTAATTTTAAAACGTAGATCTGGTTTTCGAAGTAGAAGAAGAAAAGGATAATGTCTAGATCTATTTGGAAAGGACCTTTTGTTGATCCAGCGTTAATTAGTGGCGAAAGCTCGGCTCATCAAATAGGAACTCGTACTCAATTAATCCAAAGAACAACCAATAGAAATTCTGTTATTTTACCAAGTCATATAGGTAAAGTATTTGAAGTACATAATGGTAAAAGTTTTATTAAAGTAAAAGTTTCTGAAGAGATGGTAGGACATAAATTAGGTGAATTCGCTCCAACTAGAAAGAGAGCTATTTAAAGGGCCCCCACTCCCTACGCAGCGCTAACGAAGAACTCCGTTTTCACGAATATTTGGGGGCAAACTCCGTCGCCGAGCGACGCTTTCTTAAAGTGGTAGAAGATCTTCGTGGTGTTTCATTTCATTCTTAGCGAAGTGTTAACGCAGTGCTTTTTTTATTATGTAAGGATCTAGTGGGGATCAAGCTCCCTTTGTTGCTGACGCTCCTTGTTGAGTATATAATTACATTAATTAGTATGTGCGAGGGTCAAGTCTGTAAATATAGAGGGCGAAGCGTTAACTCTTGTGGTCAAGCGAAGCGTACAAAGTCCTATTTATTGTGGGGTAGAGCAGGTTGGTAGCTCATCAGGCTCATAATCTGAAGGTCATAGGTTCAAATCCTATCTCCACAAATAATGCCAGATTAGCTTTAATTGGTAGAGCAGTTGATTTGTAATCCTCAGGTTGTCAGTTCAAGTCTGACATCTGGCTAATTAGCTTAGATAGCTCAATTGGTAGAGCTTAGGTTTGAAGGTCCTACGGTTGATGGTTCAAGTCCGTCTCTAAGCAACCATTAAACTTGCTTGGTGGAATGGTAGACACGGCAGACTTAAAATCTGCTTCGGCCTCTAACGTCGATTATCGGTTCAAGTCCGATAGCAAGTAAAAGGGAGGGAGACCAAAGTCTCCCCACTACATATATGCGTAGAATTATTTAAAAAAAAGATAAAGTAAAATCGACCTAAAGTAAAAAAGGAAAATAAGGGGGACGTCCCAAAGAAGATCTTCTTTGGGTCGGTTTTAGGTTGTAGGGAGGTTTCCCCCCCCATATTATATCATCTTATCCGTTAAAATCAAGATGTTGGCCCTCCTAATTTAAAAGTAGAAGCCGCAATACAAAGATTTTTACTATTTTGAGATAAAGGATCCGTTAAATAAGGTACTCTTTTAAATGGTCTTAATTGAACTTTTAAAGGTCTATAAGGTTTTTGTAAAAGTACTGGATCTTGTTGTGGTAATCGTCCTAAATCTAATAATTGAGGAGAAACTGCAAATTCTCTAGAAGCTAACATTGATTTTGATGAGCTACTTCGATCTCCTATTTCACCTTTAGAATTGGCGTCACCTGCAGTACTTAGATAATCAGAAGTAATAACGTCAGATAAAGCTTTTAAAATTTTCCAATCTTCTCTTGCTAAATCTGGTGGTAAGTTAACTAATCTAGTTTCTTGAGTTCTTCCTTCAATATTTAAATAAGTACTATTTTTTTCAATGAAAGTGGCTCCAGGTAGAACAACATCTGCTGAATTAATTTGTCCACTACCATGATGTCCTAAATAAATATTAAATGTATGACCGCTGCTGTTTTTTGTGTGACCTGAACGAAGTCCCATTTCATTACCTAAATTAAAGATAATATGTTTTCTATTATTCCCACAATCAACAGTGTTAGCCCGTATTTTTGTTTCATCAATCCCAATTTCACTTCCATTAATTTTTGCCATAGTTTGATGAATAGGAGCAACAACAAGAGAACAACGATCTTTACCTATCCAATAAGTTAAATGTTTTAGTGCAGCACTCATATTTTTTAAAGGTCCATTAAACCCAAATAAAATAGCTACTCCTTTTGCTTTAACTAATAATCTACAGAATGGATCTTTTCCTTGTAATATTTTAAATATTGATTTAGGACCATTTCCTAAATGTTTAAATGGTTGAGTTAAATCACGATAATTTCCTATTAAAAATACGTTACGTCCCAATGAAGAACTACTTTTTTTTAATCTAACATTTAATAAAGGAATTGAAGAAGCTGATCCTATCAATAAAACTACATCATTTTGTTCTAGATTTTTTATTCCATAACCAAGTGTATAATCTGATCTAAAATCAAAATTTTGATTATGTCCAACTTTTATTCCTAATTTAGTTAAAAGGTCTTTAAAAACTAATAATTGTTCAACTTCAACTAAAGGACCTATTTTAAAACTAAATGGTACAAGCGAACTGATACCTTTAAGTTCAGTTGTTATAACTTCAAAGGCATTTTGCCAATTTGTTGGTGTTAATCTTCCATTATGGTTTCTAATGAGCGGTTTATTTAATCGTTGTTTATAAAAGGAATCATATAGGAATCTAATTTTATCTGTAATCCATTCTTCATTGATTTCTTCATTTAATCTAGGGATTATTCTAAAAACTTTTCCACCTCTATGATCTATTCTAATATTTGATCCCATTGGATCAGTAACATCAATAGAATTAACCGATCTTAATTCCCAATTTCTGGCAGTAAAAGCAAAAGGTTTAGAAGTTAAAGCCCCAACCGGACAAAGATCAATAACATTACCTGATAATTCAGAATCTAAGGTCTTTTCAACATATGTTCCTACTTCCATTGAACCTCCTCGACCAGTTAATCCTAATAAAGGAACTCCTGCGATTTCATTTGCAAATCGAATACATCGAGTACAATGGATACATCTAGTCATTATTGTTTTAATAAATGGTCCAAGATTTTTATCTTCTACAACTCTTTTATCTTCTTTAAATCGGCCTCTATCACTTCCATAAACCATTGTTTGATCTTGTAAGTCACATTCTCCTCCTTGATCACATATTGGACAATCTAATGGGTGATTTGCTAATAGTAATTCCATTACTCCTTCTCTAGCTTTTTTAACTAAATCAGAATTAGTTTTAATAATCATTCCATTATCTATTTGTAATGCACAAGATGCTACTGGTTTTGGTGATTTAGTAATTTCAACTAAGCACATTCTACAATTTCCTGCTATTGATAAACGTTCATGATAACAGAATCTAGGGATTGTTATTCCTATACTTGCGCATGCTTGAAGTATAGTTAAACCGGGTTTTGCCCGATACTCTTTACCATCAATAATAATATTAATCATAGGTCTTTAGGTCCAATAATTTTATACCCCATTGATTTAATAGTTCCCTTAATTGTTAAACATTCATTTAAAATATGGTCTGGTTCTTGACCCTTATTTATAAGACGAATTTTAGCAATTTCATAAATGATTCGGGCATCTATTACTTTTTTGCGGCGAGGTGTTGTGAATTTTACTTGTCCAAGTAATTCTAACATTCCACTAACACTTAGAGGTTTTAATTCGATTGAATAGCTTTTATCTTCTCTTATTTTTACGACTGTTGGAACTATTATTCCATGTGTACCTTTATTTGGTTTATATAATTGACTACTACGTGCATTAAATTCTTTACAAAATTCCATTAAATTAATAGAATATTGCCCTAAAATTGGACCAATTGGGGGTTTTGGAGTCGCTTTTGTAGCTAAGATTTTTAAACGAAGGGTAATAGACGTTTTTTTCATTTTAGTTATAGGTCAATCTATGCGTTACGAAGGTTCTATTTTAGGGACTAAAAATATACGGCTCAAGATGCGGTCTCTTTGACCTTGATCTCCTTGATCTCCTTTGTATTTAAAAACTACCGAGTAAAGGGAGAGCGAACAACGCGACCAAAAAATACCCAGAGGAAAAAGCAGGTAGCGGAGGAAAAAGCAGGTAGCGGAGGGAAAAGCAGGTAGCGGAGGGAAAAGCAGGTAGCTTTTCCATCCGGGAGAAAAAAACGTGCTGTTTTTTTGGCTCCGCTTTTACCTCCGGGAGAAAAAAACGTGCTGTTTTTTTGGCTCCGCTTTTACCTCCGGGAGAAAAAAACGTGCTGTTTTTTTGGCTCCGCGGCTTT